ATATTAAAAAATAAAAATAAGGAAACTCCCATTATTGGTAAGATGGGTTGAGCTGTAAACTCAATAGTTTATACTTTTAAGAGTTCGAATCTCTTGTTTCCTAATGTAGTAAAAGCCTTTATAGCTCAACGGTATTTACTATTTATGGCTCTAATCTATTGTTGGCTAATGTAGTTAAAGCCTTTATAGCTCAACGGTAGAGCGAAATACTGTTAATATTTTCATAAGTGTTCGATCCACTTTGAAGGCGTACTATAAATCTTAAACTATGCGTGTTAGCTAAATAGGTATAGCACTGTGCTACGACCACAGTTAATGTAAGTTCGAATCTTACACGCGTAAGGTTTATTATTTCACTTTTATTTTTAATATACATCCTTGTTAAATTAATTTGGCTCTCGTTCTCCTTCTAATTATCCTTATATGTTAAGGATTTTTAGAATAAAAAGTAAAATGTAAACCATTTACTTGTTATAAACATAGGTAACAATTTATTGTTTTGTTATTTTTTCATTACTACTAAATCAAATTTAGGCTGGAGATATATACATAAGGTATTAATAAGATGAATTTTAGTTTTTTCGTTGTAACAGAAAATCATACTAATGGTTACGTGGACTATATTATAGATTCTTTTTTTTTTTTTCTATATTTGCTACTATATGCGTTATAATAAATAAAAATCCTATAGTGTCTGTACTATTCTTAATATTCTTATTTATAATTATAGCTAGTTATCTTATTACTTTAGGATTAAGTTATATAGGCTTATCTTATCTGTTAGTTTATGTCGGAGCTGTCTCAATATTATTTCTTTTTATTTTAATGCTAATTAATGTAAGAATATCTGAACTATTAAGTAATACTGGTAATAGTATATTATTAGCCATAGTAATCGCTATATGTTTTATTTATACTGTAAATCAAGTATTACCTGACAGCTTAGCTGCTTATAGCAACTACATTGATTATTTAAGCAGTTTATTTTACGGTGTTAGGTTTTCAGTTGAATACATAGATTATGTTTTTAAAATTTTGAATATTAACAATTATACTTCACCATCATTAGTTACAAGTAATATTTGGGATGGTAGCCTAGGTGAAACTACACATATCACAGCTATAGGTAATATCATGTATACCGGATATATGATGTGACTTATTGAAGTTTCTGTCTTATTACTGGTAGCTATGGTGGGTTCAATTCTTATTACAATAAAAAAAAGTGAAATGGAATTAAAATCTTCAGGTACAGAATTGGATATCTCTGGAGTAATATATGGAATGAACGTGGACACGGCTTTTATAAGGAGAGATTCACATACATAATCAGATAGATGCTCATAATCAAGTTATGTATTTAAGATAAACCTTATGTGTTTTACTGGAGATACTTACAACTGGTGTTGATCCTGGCCAGGTTCATATGGTTATTATTGGTATTTATATAGATAGTATTATTATTTTTATAGGCGTCAAGATTGTGACAGTAATACTCGATAACAACTCTTGTTGTTATCTGTGACTAAAATATTTTTATATGCTTAAAAAAACCTTACTATATCTTGTTACACTTATATTTATATACCTTTTAATAAAGGTATTAGGCTAAATAAAGCTTATTATTATAATACTGTACATTCGCTTTTTACTTTTTTTTGGAAGGGAACACCATTTCCAGTGTTCCGCCAATGCTACTAGATAAATAGAGTGTTTTCATATGGCACTGGCACTCGGATTAGGAGTCGCAAGACAATTGTTGGCCGTGCCGATAGTATTAGTCCCTGTTTTTTTTTATGCTTTATTTAGTAGAAACTACGAGACTTTAGTTTAATGGTAAAACGTGTGACTTTTAATCACCAAAATATGGGTTCAAATCCCATTGGTCTTATAATATATAATAAGATACTATAGGTTTATAAGTGCTTTTATAATTATAAACCTATAATATTTAAAAGAAATTAGCTCAATGGTAGAGCTACCGTTTTACACACGGTGGGTTAAGTGTTCAAATCACTTATTTCTTAACTTGTGACCTGTAATAGGCAACTGTTCTGATTTTTATTTATGTTATAGCAGGTTTATATATATATATCTTTTTTCTTACGTGTTTATAAACATACTTTGTGGCTTTATAAATTTATACAAAAAAAGTAATTTTAATAGGCAACTATTATCTTAAATATAAGATTGAAATATACCAATATTATCCTATTTTTGTTATGACAATGATAACTAGAAGTCATTTTCAAGCTCATCCCTTTCACCTTGTTTCTCCATCACCATGGCCAATAAATACTTGTATTTCTCTTTTAACACTTACAACTTCAGGTGTTTTAAGTATGCATGGGTTTATTATAGCAGTAAACTTTTTAAATATAGCCTTAATAGCATTAATTAGCTCTATGACACTATGATTCAGAGATGTAATTTCGGAATCTACCTATCAGGGTTTTCATACTTTAGCCGTGCAAAGGGGTATAAATATGGGAGTTGGTTTATTTATAGTTAGTGAAGCTTTATTTTTTTTAGCTATCTTCTGAACTTTCTTTCATAGTGCTTTATCTCCTACTATTGAACTGGGTGCTAAATGACCTCCACTAGGTGTAGATTCAATAAATCCTTTTGAACTACCTTTATTGAATACAATATTATTGTTATCATCTGGTTTTACAGTCACTTATGCTCATCACTCTATAATACAAGGAAATAGAAGTGGAGCTTTGTATGGTTTAATTTTAACGGTAACATTAGCTTTTTTTTTTACGGTTTTGCAAGCTGCAGAATATTCCGTTTCCTCTTTTACAATATCTGACAGTTCATTTGGTTCTTGTTTTTATTTTGGTACAGGCTTTCATGGGCTACATGTTATGATAGGTACTGCTTTTATCGCAGTAGGGTTATGACGAGTACTAGCCTACCATTGTACTGACAATCATCATTTAGGACTTGAATCTTCAATACTTTATTGACATTTTGTAGATATTGTATGGTTATTCCTTTTTATATCTATGTATTACTGGGGATCTTAGTAAGATGCCCAGTTAGAGTTTATATTGTTTATAATTATTTATTTGAAACTATAGGTGATTTTGATGAGTTGGACTCAGAGTCGGATACGGAAACAATAACAAATGAGGTTATGGAAATGGAGCGTAAAGAAGAGCTTAAAAATACTATAGATGACGCAGAAAATAATTTAAAAGAGGTAGAAAAAGCTCTAGAGCTAGATAAAAATTTACCTCTAAACCGAAAGCATAATAACCGTCATTTAAATCACATAAAGGAAGAATTCTCATCTTTCTTGGACAAAAAATCAGGTAGTGATATTACACAGAGTTTAGAAGAGATTGAGGCTATGTTAAAAGAAGAAATTGATTCTTTAAAAAATGACATTTACGGAGATCAGGTGGATAAATATACAGATCAACCAGATAACCCTGATATAACGGATAAAGATGAAAACAATGATAAAAGGGATAAACCCGAAAATGAAGATAAAAATAATCAACCTGTAAAGTCTTATGAGAGAACTGATAAATATGATAAGTCTGAAGACAATACTAACCAACCTAAAGACAAAAAAGATTTTTATCCTGTTTTTATTGAACAGGAAATGCCTAGTTTTCTAGATGATTTAGATTAATTGTTTTTAATATAAACAAATACATAATTATATTTTTGTTTTTTAATACTTTTGTTATTTCATTATTGCTCTATAACATTAGATGTTATATTTTTTTGTAACATATGTATTTTTATAAACAGATATTTGTTTTTAATACAGTTAAATTTGTTTATTTTTTATATTGACTATATAAATATATAAATTATATAGATTTATCTTGTAATTATAATATATTTTATATAATTAAATATTATATATTTAAATATATAGGGTCTGGTTTAATATCTATCCGATATATATTAAATATATAAACGGCCATAGGTTAATGGTAGACCGTTCGTCTTCCACACGATGTGTGTCGATTCAAATTCGGCTGGCCGTAATTTATTTAAAGGGTTAGTAACTTAATTGGTAAAGGGCTTTCTTGTCGAGAAAGTAGATGCCGGATCGTGGCCGGTCTGACTCGTTTTTAATTTAAAATATATATATATTTATATTTATATATAGGAAAAGTTGCTATTGGTAAAGCGAGATATTTGCTAAATATTGTGTAATAAACACATGGATGTTCGAATCATCTTTTTTCCGAAAAAAAAAAGCAAATATGAGCTATGATGATTCTTAATATTTTTATTTTTATTAAATATAAGGGCTGTTGTTACCGTTACCCTAAATTTTTATAACCGTTATTATATCTTGTTATTATAACTTCCAATCTCACTGTATTTCTATTATAGTATACTGCTCAATATTTTTAACAATCATAAACAAAAAACAAAATTGTATATATATAATCAGTATTATAAAATATAATATATATATAATTATATAGGTAGTTTATAGATAAATGGTGTATATAAAGGTTCCTTAACTTAATAGGTAAAGTATACTTTTGATAAAAGTAGGTTTGGCGTTCAAATCGCTGAGGAATCATATTTAGTTTTTGTTATTCTATTAATTATAACTTAGGATTTTTATTTTACCTTAAATTTCTTCAATCACAAGGCTATAAACCCATTAAAGAGAATTGACCGAGTGGTTTAAGGTGATAAGCTTGAGACTTACTTGATCAAAATGATCACATCCGTTCGAATCGGATATTCTCTGCATTGAATCTAATTTTTGTCATTTTTTTTTATAACATCATATAAGGTACATATTTGGTAATTGTTTAGCTAACATTTTTATAAAAAATATTCGTCATCTGATCATGATAAATATATTTATATACACGGGTTAGAGCCTGGTTGGTTAGGCGCCTCATTTGGGTTGAGGATTTTTTATGTTCGAATCATAATAACCCGAATATTATTAATGTATAAAGTACAACATTAATGTGAATAATATGGATAGTATTGTTTTGTCGTTAAATATTTTTAATGGCGGCAAGTATACAAAGAAGCTATTATGGATTCACAGCTATATATCAAAGAGAGAATAAAACTTTTAATTTTGAAATCACACCTTTTATTATTTTTTCTTTTGTTTTTAATCATTATTCTTTAATGATGATAATAATAGGATTTAAAAAGTAAATGGGCTGTTAGTAGATGAACTCTAATTAGAAATTAATTAAAAAAAACGAAGTGAATTGAAATATCTTATTAACTTCAGGAAAACAAATCAAACGAGATTCTGCAAGTAGTGAGAATGAAAGAGGAATAGCCTAATTAAGTAAAATGGAGTACATATCTGTTTGAATATAAAGGGGAACCTTCCTCTAAGGCTAAATATGATATATAAGCGATAGTTGGAAGTACCGTGAGGGAAAGGATTGAAATAGTAGTTTTATAAGCAGCTCGAGCGAAATTTAAATAAACAATGAGAGCGTACCTTTTGCATAATGGGTCAGCAAGTTAATATTAGACGCGAGCAGTTAAGCGAAGATAAACCAATTATGAAATAATGATATAGTATCTAAGATTAGACCCGAAGCCTAGTGATCTTACCATGATCAGGGTTATAAAAGCCCGGACGGGTAAAAAATTAGTGATGAGCGCTAATTAAGCCCAAGTGAAAGTGAACCTTTTGCTAAAGACCTTCAAATTGTCGGAAAATCCCTAAAGCAATCTTAACCAACCTAGTATAGTAATATAACTAGCGGCGCAGGTAATGACTCGCGATTATTTATTATTAGATATAATTCTATTAATAAATTAGGTAAAATCAAGATTGATATTCGTAAGATAATGGGTGATCCGCAGCCAAGCGCCTATTATATTATCTATTGGTAAAATATAGGTGTGCAGTTCATCGACTAAACGTTGGTTGGCGTAAGCTTAAGATATAGTCAAGCCTCACTTGAAAAAGTGCAGGATAATATAGTTTTATATTTTTTTTTATCCATATCGCCTTATATTAATCAAAAGATTATTTTCACCATATTAACACTTTATTACTTTAAAAATACCTTTTATTTTTTCTTTAGCGTTAGGCTAAAGTAATAATAGAACAACCTTTTTTAATAATAGCAAAGATTATTTTTTAGTACATACCCGTAGCAGCTACAAGCAAGGTACACGTAGAAAGGTACTCGGGTCAGAAGAAGGCTAGCTCCCTAATCTTTTTATAGAATTGAAACATATAACTTCCAAAGTTACTTAATATTTTGCCAACATAAATTAAATAAATAATGCTAGAAAAAACAAATTTCTTTCTACAATCAAATATTTCTGCCTCTTTTTCTACTATCAACAGTAGTAGTTCTAATTTTAATCCTGCTGACATAAATCCTATAGTTAAATACGATAATGCTGATATTGATAAAATTCAAATATTTGCAGATAACCGTAAAAAGTCAGGAGTATATCGTTGAACTTATAAAATAAATGGTAATATCTATATTGGTAGTTCCAGTAACTTAAGTGTTAGATTCTATACTTATTATAGTTTAGGTTCTTTGGTTAAAAGTAATAGACCCATAGACCGTGCTCTTTTAAGATATGGGTTCTCTGGTTTTACCTTAGAAATCTTAGAATACTGTGATACAAACCTACTATTAACTAGAGAACAATATTATTTAGATGGTTTAAAGCCAGAATATAATATTGCACAAATAGCCGGTTCAACTTTAGGTTACAAACACACGCCAGAAACTATTGCAAAAATGAGAGATTTTGTCTTAAGTGATGAAGTTAGATATATTAAAGCTCTATCTACAAAAAATGCTACTGCAGCAAAAAGAAAAAGCGTTACGGTTACAAACATTAAAACTAATGAAATATCATAATATATTAGCATGACAGAAGCAGGTAAAGCGATAGGAGTATCCAAAGCTGCAGTTAGTCAAGCACTTATAAATAATACAATTATAAAAAAAACATATTCTATTAAACGTTTAATAGATAGCTAATAATAAATATATTATTTGAAACAAGAATCACGTAAATAAAAAAAAATAAACTATATTATCTGCTAAATGGATAGCTTATAAACTATTTAGGGAGAAAAATCTCAGCTCAGCTTTAAATATTTATTGGTCTATGATCAAAAATGTATAATAGCTAAAGAGATAATCTGTATCGTTGTAAAGATATCCGATGAATTGTGGTATGTTAGTGAAAGATAATACTGACTAGGATAGCTGGTCGGATAAAAGAAAAGAATTTATAATCTTTCTTGGCCAGATTGTTGTTGTTAACCTACAGCTATAAACCATCAAATTGCGGGAACACCTTAAAGCAATTTCAACCAAGCGGAAATAGCAATATATTTCGTGGCACAGGTAATGACTCGTGGTATGGTAAAATCGAAATTGATAGCGAAAGCGAATAGGTAATCCGCAGCCAAGCGCCTATTATATTATCTATTGGTAAAATATAGGTGTGCAGTTCATCGACTAAACGTTGGTTGGCGCAAGCTTAAGATATAGTCAAGCCTCACTTGAAAAAGTGCAGGGTGTTATAGTATAATTATGTGTCTTTATTTTATTTTATTTATTTACAAAAAAAATGTATAATCTCTCATATAAAATTACAAAGCCTTACATCAGCTTTCCTGAAAGCACGATTACCGTAAACCTAATGATACAATTACAATAAAATAGGATTATTATTCAATTTTTCTCGGACGAATAAAAAGGTGATTAAAAATTCCTGAAGATCGTAAAGGTCTCAAACTTTCTATGGAAACACGTGCTAAGTTGTCTGCAGCTACCACATTAATTAAAGGGGTATCTGTTGTAGTTAAAAATGTTAACACGTATGAAGAAATACTGTATCCAACTTTAACTGCTGCAGCCGTAGCTTTAGGAGTAAGTCTAACAGCGGTAAAAAAAGCAGCTGATTCAGGTAATACATTAAAAAAGATGTATATCATACAAATAAATAAATAAATAAATAAATAAAAAAATAAATTAAATAAAATATTAATTACTATACTACCCGTTAAATGGATAGTGTTTATAACTATTTAGGGAGAAGTACCTCTAATCTGCCTTACTAAAAAGGCTAAAGAGGTAGATCTGTTTCCGCGAAACCTATATAAGTAGGTAATTTAAATTACATCATAGCAGGTACAGAATTGTGGTCTCATATAGCTAACATGTTTATGAAATAGATATGTTATCTGTAGACATTGGGGGATCGTGAAGATTCTATCAGTGAGTATTTGTTCTCGGAAGGGCTAAGATTAATATTAAATAATCAGACATAGTACGCAAAGGTTGTATGTCTAAAGGGAAACAGCCCAGAACAAGAGTTAATAAGGTTCCAAAATTATTGTTAAGTGAAATAAAAGTAGTATTTGTCCCAGACAACCAGGAAATAGGCTTAGAAGCGGCCATTTTTTGAAGACCTCGTAGCAGAGCACTGGTTTGTAGACTGTTTATATGATTTACAAGGATAAAGCACTGAAAATTTAACGGATCTAAACAATATACCGAAACCTTGTCCATATATATTTATATATCATAGTTATATATTGTATGTATGGGGTAGCGGAACATTGGGCTAACCTAAGATTTTTTCTTTATAAGACTTAATATCAGGTAACCCAAGTGAGAATGCTGACATGAGTAACGATAAAGGGAATAACTCCCTCGCCTAAAGCTTATGGTATTTACTTAAAGTAACGGCCTCTAAGTTTATGTAGTAGAGTAGTAAAATAAAGTAACCAAAATAAAGTAAATGAAACGACGTTTTTTGTTGCTTCACTAACTTTATAACGCTGTTTTAGTGTATTACCTAGTCCTTTAGGATTAAACGATGAGCAAATCTAGAGAGTTTACTGGCAAATAACATTTATGCACTTTAATATATAATTATGTATAACTAGTGTATAAAGAAGGTGATAAATGTTCTGGAAAACTGTAAACTCGACATGAAACTGCAGAAATGTATAGTGTGAGTAGTAGAGAGAAAACACGAAAGGAATTAAACGTTCCATCATGTCTATATCAACCGTACCTAAATACTATCGCAAGTAAGCAAGTAGAGAATACGAAGGCGTTCGAGTGAACAATCATTAAGGAACTCGGCAAATTAACTCTGTCGTAACTTAGGGATAAGGTGGGCCATTCCACTTGATTAATATCAAGGTTGGAAGAGGAGGCACAGAATGGTGTTGTACGACTGTTTAATTAAAACAAAGCATGCTGCAAAGAAAAAAAAATTCGAAGTATAGTGTGTGAACTCTGCCCTATGACGGCTGGGTATACTATTTGCTTAATTGACTAACATAGGTTAGGCTTTGAAGGAAACCCCGTTCAATGGCGGCTTTACAGATGAGAGTCCTAAGGTAGCGTAATACCTTGGCCGTTAAATGCGGTCTTGCATGAATGACGTAACGATACAACAGCTGTCTCGATGATTGGCTCGGTGAAATTGGAATAACAGTGCAGATACTGTTTACCTGTAGATAGACGAGAAGACCCTATGCAGCTTTACTGTTGCTAGTTATTGGGTATGATATACCAAGTTTTAGCGTATAAGGTAGTTGATTTGACAACATTGTAACACCTTTACTTATGGGGATCATATTTAATTACCACAAGTGGTGGAACAATTGCTGGGTGGCAGTTTATGCGGGGCACAGATCCCATAAAAAGTACCTGGGAGTATCCAAATTTTAATTCTAAAAAAAAACATATATGCAAGCATATATATATATAGAGACTACCTTTATATATTAAATAAAAATTCTGTTACAGAAGTAGCCTGCTATATTTTTTATTATTAGTTTGCTATTAGTGATAATTAATTTATTACTAATCTAATTATTTATCTATTTAAGTTAGAACTTTTTTTTAACCAAGTAGGATTTTAACTATCTAAATATATAGATGTAATTAAAACATTATATAGTTATAATATAAAATATATAATATACTAGGAATGTTTTTTGTTGTTAACTAGTTTATCTATAAATTAATAAGAGATAACTAGCTAAATGATTATTATTTTACTCATAAAGTTTAACGGCTTAATCTTGCTTTACTGTTTGACTTACATGTCTTTCAGTCGCGTAAGCGGGGCATATGATCACAAGATGCAGAAAGGAAAGGTCTTGGATTATTGAAAAAGCTACGCTAGGGATTAAATGTTAGTCCTCCAATGTTTATTTTTGTATTAACTATTGGTAAATATCTGGGTAAAATTCAAGAAATACTTGTTAACTTAATAAATAAAGTATATTTGAAGCGAAGCTTACTTAAGCATTGTTATAATTCTAAAATAGAATTATACTTACAGAGTTTGAACGTTCAACGACTAGAAGGTGAGTATTGCTAACAATAACCTTTTACTAACCCCCAGCATCTATATATATATATAAATTATCTAAATAATATTGGACATATCTTATCTATTTATCATATATTTTTGGTTTTTATTGTTTTTATTAATTATCTTTTTATGATTTTCTATTTTTATTATAAATAAGGGGGGGCCATTCCACTTGATTAATATCAAGGTTGGAAGAGGAGGCACAGAATGGTGTTGTACGACTGTTTAATTAAAACAAAGCATGCTGCAAAGAAAAAAAAATTCGAAGTATAGTGTGATTTTACTATTCGTAATTTTTACAAAAAAAAAATAAGACCTAAAAATATTTACGACTAGAATAAAAATAAATAAATGACAAAAAAAATAATATAAGATTAAGAAAAGATGATTAAGATATGTCTGTATAATAATTAATATTTTTTTATTTCCTGTTACTGCGTTTTTTTCTTTCAGAAACAGGAAAAAATTATTAGTGTAATAGACTCAATTCCTTTGTATAATATTGGTATTCATATTATAAAAAAATTTGTTATATATTAATAATAAATCAACAATAATATAAATACAAGATGATAATAACTATTAACAGGTGAATAGATTAAAAGTTGAGCTCAGGACATATATCTAAATATATAAACAAGTCCTATTTAAGAATGAATTTATGTTAAACATATTTAATCTAAAATTAAATAACTCTAATTTTTTTTTTACTAAAAAAGAGAAGATAGATAACAAAAGTAATGATAGAGGTCAAACTAGACATTATCCTCCTGCAAATAGAGAGTGATTTAATAGTATATATGCTTATAATAAAAATACAAGTAAATTATTACATGTTGCTGATAAAGCTATACTTAAACTGATAAAAAGTTATTTTAATTTATATAGCGCTGACTTAGAAAAAACTAAAAAAACTCGTCGTGCACGTAGATTTAGAAGATTATCAATAAATAGAATACTGATTAGTAGAGCAGAACTAAAACACACAAGTGATAAGGTAATTATAACTATATATACATATAATAGACACCTTAAATATTATCTTAACAAAATAAAAACAATAGCAACATTAAATATATTAAAAAAAAAACTTTCTAAACAAAAATTACAAATTATTGTGAACAATGGTTTAAAAATTACATCCAATGTTTTAAAACAAAAACAAATACTTTTTGAAACACTTAATATAGGTAATAATAAGTTTAATAATTACGGAAATAATTATGTAAATAAGTATTTAAAAATTTTTATTGTTAAGTGTTTACATGAAGAAATGTTATATTTAAATCTAAAACAAATAATATTTGTTAATAAATCTAAATTTAATTCTAATTATCTTTTACCTTTAAGTAGCTTAATATCCAAAATTTACAAAAAAAAAATAGAGTTTAATATTGTAAACCTAAAATATTTATATTTAAACAGTTATATTTTTACAGAAACTCTTGTTACAAAAATTAAAAACAGAAAAAATAGGGTATTAAGAGTATTAAAAGCTTCATTATCAATGTTTAAACTACCACCTTTAAATAAACTAGCCATATTTGACGATATGTATAATAGAAAAAAAAAAGCACAAAACTTAAAAGTTAACCATGTATTGTCTAATCCTAATTTTATGTTATTAAATCAAGGTTTAAGATTACAACAAAAAGGGAAAGGGAAAGGAAAAGGAAGAGGGAAAGGAATTAATAGTATAAGCAATAATTCTGATAATGATACCTTAGACTTAATATTGTTTAAAGTGTATAGTAAAAATTTATTGCAAAAGAAATTAGTAAATATAGATATAACTAAAAAAAAAGAACATGTAACCAATACCGTTTTATCTTCTATTAAACACAAGTCTGTAAGCGGTATTAGAATAGAAGCAGCTGGTAGATTGACTAGACGTAATACTGCAGAAAGATCTGCTTTTAAATTAAGATATAAAGGTAATATTCGAAATGAAGATTCTTCGTTTAAAGGACTTTCTACTGTTATATTAAGAGGTCATGCTAAATCTAACTTACAGTATACAAAGTTAAAATCTAAAAAAAAAATCGGATCTTTTGGTTTAAAAGGATGAATAAGCAGTAACTAATGATTATTTTAACCTTATATTTTTAACTTAGGCTAATAAAGTTTAATTAATAACATATCTACTATTGCATTATAATGTCTTTAATTAATAACATAATTATACATGATCTTACTTCATTTACTATTGGTCTTTTTTTATAACCATTTTAAATTTTTTTCTCTAATATGGCTTCTGTCTGTTGGTTGTAAACTACTCTAGGCTTAAATATTATATTTTTATGAGTATAATAAATATCGCATTGCAAATATATTAGATACTATATATAGGTGAAGAAATAGTCTGAACCCCCTTATGAAAGGGGGAAATAAAGGATAAAAAGCCTTTATGATAACAAATGTTGAACAGGCTAATTGCGCCAGAGAGTTCATATTGAGTGCGCAGTTTGGCACCTCGATGTCGGCTTAGCTCATCCACATGGATGCAACAACCATGAAGGGTTCGACTGTTCGTCGATTAAAGAGTTACACGAGCTGGGTTAAATACGTCGTGAGACAGTATGGTTTCTATCTTCTAGAGGAAATTAGAATAAAATAAGGATAGCCCCTTGTACGTAAGTAAATGGGTATATTAACCTCTGGTTTACCTGCTGTTTATGTTCCTATATTAATTTAAATTATAAGTTTATATAAAAAGTACATTATTTTTAATATGGCTTATTTTGGGGTTTTACTTTTCACTATAGTAATTTTTAACATAGGCACGGCAGGAAGGCTATGTTAGTTAATGATAAGAGCTGAATACATATAGGCACGAAACTGACCTTTAGATATTCTTAAATAAACGTAGTTTAATACTACGATTTTTGGTCCTTATAGTTTAAATATGAAAATATTAAACAAGTATAATTTAATAAAATTAATCAGGGTTTAATATTTTTATTATTTTTACCATAAAGATTTTAATTAATAGGCTTTAGCTGATAGAATTGTGACATTTTTAGGCACTAAGTACTAATTTTTTTTTTACTGAACAATACACTTATTAAAACATTAATATGTCTTTATATACAACAATTTATATTACTGTTTTATAACAATATACCTATTTATGTTATATTGTTATACTAGCTAAAACAAAACACTTAATATTGATCTTTTGTTATCACTGTCATATACAAATTATTTTATGATAAAAAAAAATATAAACAAGTATGATTAACATTATATTTATAGCGTATGTTGGTTTATAACTAATAAGCCGTATCATAAACAGAATAAATGTTAACTTTTAATGTATTTATAAACTACATTATTAGTAGTTGTACTACTATTATATTTTAATATAAACTTAATGCCTGGTTAGCATAAAAGTAATGCAACCGTTTTGTAATCGGTAGAAGTAAGTGCGATACTTGCACTGGGCTTTGTTATAATAATATGTTCATGTAATGTAGTATCATGTATAGGCCCAATAGTCTAGTGGTTAAGACATTATGCTTTCACCATTAAAACGAGGATTCGATTTCCTCTTGGGCTAGATTTTATAATAAATCAAATGCGGATTGATGTAATAGTAACATGCCTGGCTCATGACCAGTTTATAGAGGTGCGAATCCTTTGTCCGTAATAGGGTTTCCGTATACTACAATTATATCGGAATAATCGGACAACCCCTTAAGGCTATAGCTTAATAGGTAAAGCAAGCTGCTCATGATAGCTCAGATGAGTGTTCAAATCATTCTGGCCTTATAATAATACTTATATATAAAAATATTATAGTCCGAGTGCTGGAATTGGTAGACAGAGCGATCTTAAATCTCGCTGGTATAATGCCATAAACGTTCAAGTCGTTTCTCGGATAATTAGTGTTATAATCTATTATATTTGAAATACGGTGTTATGTAAAATATTTTTATTTTTAAAATGATGGTTTTCATTGTTATTTATATAATTATTAGTAATAATAATGGTGAATATCAGTAAAGTAATAAATACTAATTAGGTTAGGTAAATCCTATTTTTAGGGGCTGGTTTATAAGGGGCCCTGTGTAATTATAGTATATATCATTTTTTTTTTATGTTTTAACGGTTCTATAGTTCTGAGTGATGATTGATATACTTACGCCTGAGCCGCTATAAGTGGAGTATTAATTACGTATTTACGTATTATAGTTTTGTTTTGTCGAGTTTTTAACTTTATTGGGCAGGCTTTTCAATGAATGCCGATACAGCCAAAAATGGAATAAATATACTATAGTACCCATGTTGTGTACGTATTTTATAACAGGTAATTAGTATCGTTATTATGATTGCTAGGTGTTTTTTTTATGTACATAAATAGGAAGACTGTTTATTACGATCTTTATATTACTGGGGATTTAAGTATGTCTGGTTGTGATGGCCTTCTTTTTATAAAATTACTATAATCAGTATACTGGTAGCAAGCCTATTCGTGCTACAGGGGGTGACAATCGGATAGCGTATCCTATCAAACACAATAGATTTTTCTCTTTGTATACGCAACCCTGTAATTAGAAAAATCATGAATATGGAAATGGCCATATTCATGGAAAACACAAATAAATATGAAAATATAATGTCCCTTGTTCCATTAATTTCATATGTAAATGCCTATATTGAAAAAAGAGATATACTAAATTATAATACAAGAACTGGTACTTACGATGAACTCACGTAATATAAGGTATATTTTATGTTGGCTATGCTATAGATTTATCTAGTAGATAACTAAGTTATTATTATATACTTGGTTGTAAACCAATAAAAATAATAGTTTGATACAAAAAGCATTGTTAAAATATGGAAACTCAAGCATCCAACGAGATATTATCGAATACTTTTACCCTGCCATTATTATTGAGAAGAAACAATACTATTTTAATCACTTTAAACCTGAATATAATATTTTAAAAACTGATATATATCTTATAGGATTTATACACAGTGAAGCTATAATTTAGCTTATAGGTGCGACTAAATTAGGTCGTAAACGTACGGAAGCGGCTAAATAGCGACTGCTAATGCCCAACCTCAGTCTTACTGTCACAGATAATGAAACGGGTGAAAATAGATAGTTTTCATTTGTGATTAATTAAAAGCCGCTTAATTTATTGGTATATATTACTTTTATGTTGCTAAATTTATAAAAAACAAACTATAAAAAATATACTCTTGTTAAAAAAAAACTTAATTAATTTATTTTAGTTTAACTGCACTTTTTTTCTGTTTCTTTGGTAGTTTATATATTATATAATAAATTAACGGGGATATAGTTTAACTGGTAAAACGTCGATTTTGCATATCGTTATTTTGGGATCGAGTCCTGATATCTCCATTAAATCTAAGTTTAGTGTTATTTTTTATTTATATGCATGAAGGGAAAAATATAAATAAAATATAGCATCATATTTTGGTACTTATATTTATATTATTAGTCGAGTCTTTTATTAGGATATTTTTATTCATCTTTTTTTTTATCCTTATAATCCTATATTAATATTAATATATTAAAAGTATAATAAACATAGCCAATCTAAACTTTTAATTTTAATTGTGAAGCTACTAAAGATTGGAATAAACAAATAGAAGGCAAGCATTATAATTTATATAACACTAGGTAACGTGTGTGTCTTTATATACAAAGCAATAAATCTTATTGTAGACCTTATAATTTTTAAATAAATTATTATATTTATTATATACTATAAAATGTTATATAAATATATAATATAGCTCGAGTAGCTCAGTTGGTAGAGCGGAACACTGAAGATGTTTAGGTTATAAGTTCAAATCTTATTTCGAGCACTTGTTTTTGTTCATTTTACTGAATTAATATTAATAGATCAAATCTAACTATTTTTTTATATGAATTATTATTAATCCTTAATCTGTAGCTAATGCTGTTTTAATAAAAAAAAACAATTTTTTTTTACATTGGTCTTTATTTACTGTTAAATGGTTTTTATGTAAATATGTTATGTTTGGCTATCTTAGTTTATAAACAATAAGCCATCACAAATAAAAGTTTAACTAATAATTACAAAAAAGATGCTAAGACAAATAGTAAAGAGAATGAGACTAATTCAACTTATATATATATAATGAACAGTATTATAAAATAATAAACAAAAAAGGTAGTGATGGAATTGGTAGACATGAATAGCTTAGGACTATTTGATTTAAAAATCTTATCCGTTCAAGTCGGATTTACCTTACTCACACATAGTAAATTAAATACTTTTTTTTCCCAGGTTAGTACTAGTATTGGTACCAAAAAGTGTTTTTTTATCATTTTACTTTACTTGGTATATGGTTGTTATTAGCATTTATTCATCTTATTGTTGTTTTTTTTGTTATAATATAATATTATTATTATATCCATCTTTTTATATATTCATATTGATAATACACTATTAATATTCATATACTATTAAACTTTTATAAATATTAAAATAACAATTAAACTGTTTAGTTCTATTGTTCATTATATTAAGAATCTTACCTAATATTAATAATCTTCAATTACTATTAATTGATTAATAGTGTAGTGAACATATGATGAAGAGATTAAAATTATAGCTTTTATCTATGTTGTAGACTAATCGGTAAGTCATAAATTTTTGGTATTTACTAATGAGTGTTCAAATCACTCCAACATAAAACAAGACTGTTTATTATCTTAATATTATTAATTGTATTATGAAAAAAAAAAGGTATAGTGGTTATAGTTCAATTGGTAGAACAACTGTATGTGGAATAGTATGTTCCCTGTTCAAATCAGGGTCTCCACATTTTAAAGTATTTAAGTCTGGTGATAATTTATATAGATCAATGTTTATGCAATATAGCCAGGATAGTTCAACTGGTTAGAACGTTAATTTCATGCATTAAGAATGAGAATTCGATTTTCTCTCCCGGCTAGTATTATTAATTGTTTTAATACCATATAATAAAAATAAAAAAAAGTTTTATTTTTAACTTTTTTTATCTTAATGATTTATATATTAATCATATGTTTTTCACTATTACATGTTAATGGTTTGGCTTATTGGTTGTAAAACCAAGATAGCCCTACATATCATATTTGTTCTTAATGTTGTTTTTCATAAATTAAGTTTAAACCCTTCAAATTTAGTGTGATCAGGTGAATATTAAGTTTATAAGATTAATTTTGATATAAGGATTAAAATATAGAGTAATATGAATCAGGGTGATATGGTCTTATCGTCATTCTCATATTATCTTTTAAATAAATAAGGTCATACAAAAAAGAGTAAGATGAGTATTAAAGTTAAAAAAGTAGGTTTGAATCCTACTAAAACAATGATTATTTATTCTATTTTATCTTTACTACTGTCTAATGCTGCCACTCTTAGACGAGATATGTCTATACTCTATTCTAGGGTGGCAATAATAATTTTGCTTCACTGTATCTCCATTGCTTTTTGCAGCTTATTTATTTATAAATCTTTATGTAAAGGAATAGGTTTGTTTGGGGGCTTATTTCATGCTACATCTCTAACGCAAATATTTCACATCTTTATATTTTTACTGAGTGCTATAATTTTGCAGTTAACTGCTTTTTATCCTAGGAAAGTTTGAATTAAAGAGTATTCTAGCTTATCTAATATTTGAACTAAATTTTTTTATGATAAAACAGAAATAATTAATAAAATGGGACAACAATTTAAAATAATTGAGTATCCTTTGATTATATTATTTATAATAACAGGGGCTATATTTTTAGTATCAACTAGTGATATAGTTTCTATTTTTATTTCAATAGAGCTCCAAAGTTATGGATTATATTTGCTTTCAACATTGTACAGAAATTCTGAATTATCTACCTCTGCTGGACTTACTTATTTTTTATTAGGAGGTTTATCCTCTTGTTTTATCTTACTAGGTACAAGTTTATTGTATGCAAATTCAGGTACCACTAACTTAGACGGGTTTTATATAATAACTAGTTTATCAAATATAGCTAATCAGGATTATATAAGTAATGTTATCTACTGATATAAACCTTTTTATATTAACATATCTCTTCTTATAATGTCAGTAGGGTTTTTATTTAAAGTATCTGCTGCACCTTTTCATTTTTGAAGTCCTGATGTATATGACGCCCTACCTACAATAGTTACAACTTTTGTTGCAATAATAGCTAAAATATCTATTTTAATTTTTTTATTAGAACTAGTACACTATACTAGTAATTGTTTATTTTCATATAAATTTAGCTGAACATATAGTTTATTAATAAGCTCCTTATTATCTCTAATTATAGGAACTGTTTTAGGTTTAACACAGTTTAGAATAAAAAGATTGTTTGCATATAGTACTATATCGCATCTAGGTTTTATATTATTAGCTTTAAGCATTAATAGTATAGAATCTATACAAGCTTTTATTTTCTACCTAATGCAGTATAGCATATCTAACTTAAATGCCTTTATTTTATTAATAAGTATCGGATATTCATTATATCCATTTATTTATGATGATTCTGTTGATAATAGCATGACTAATAAAGAACAATATCTAAAATTGTTAGATAGAAATAACTCACCAATACAACTTATAAGTCAGATAAAAGGCTATTTCTATATAAACCCTGTTTTAGCCTTAAGTTTAGCTATAACTCTTTTTTCTTTAGTAGGTATACCACCTCTAATAGGGTTTTTTGCCAAACAAATGGTATTATCTGCTGCGTTAGATAGTGGTTATATTTTTTTAACTTTAATAGCTATATTGACTAGTGTTGTAAGTGCTGTATATTATTTAGGTGTTTTAAAACAAGTATTTTTTGATAAACCTGAATACAAATTAAATCCAGCCTTTGAAAATGTTACCTTATATGGTAGCGTTATTACTGTTAATCATCCCTTATTACTAAAAAAAAAGTAACATTTAAAGTTAACAACATAGTATTATCAAGTTATTTAACTATTACTGTATCTAGCTTAACTTTAATATTATTATTATTTATATTCACCCCTCAAGAATGACTAAGTTTGGCTAATTTATTAGCACTAATAATGTTTAACCCTTAAATGTCCAGTACTATTTTATTTTTTATTTTTATACCTTTACTAGCCTTTATTTTGCTGGCTGTTAATTTAATATTTGCCCCTCATAATCCATATAAAGAAAAAGACAGTGTATTTGAATGTGGTTTTCACTCGTTTTTGGGACAAAATAGAACACAATTTAGCATTTCCTTTTTTATTTTTGCATTACTTTTCCTGCTCTTTGATCTAGAAATTCTTTTAGTTTATCCTTATATTGTTAGTGCCTATATTAATGGTATATATGGTTTAGTGATTATGTTAATATTTTTTATTGTATTAACATTAGGATTTGCTTTTGAATTAGGTAAAAAAGCACTTAGTATTGATAGTAGACAAGTATCTGTTGTATCAGACAATAAGCAAAGTAGCATTATAAATAAAATAAAATAATTATATTAATAATTACAGCAATAAATATTATTTTAACATTAATAAGTTAGGTTTTAATAATAGATTATATTGATATTATAAATAATTTTTAATTTATTCTATAAAGTTATAGATATGTATATATACACGTCATGAATATACATTTGACTGTAGTATACTCACAGTCAAATGTATCCCTCCATATTATGCAGATGTCTGTAAAAGGTATACACTTTTAATCTATAATTATTATTATGAATTTATCACTAATACTTTTTTTAATAGGAATCCTTGGGTTTGTTTTAAACAGAAAAAATATAATTTTAATGCTAATTTCAATAGAAATAATGCTTTTAGCTATTACGCTCTTAATACTGGTAAGTTCGCTTAGCTTTGATGATATATTAGGCCAAACATATGCTGTATATGTTATAGCAATAGCTGGTGCAGAATCAGCCATAGGTTTAGGTATATTAGTAGCATTTTATAGATTTCACTTTTCTTTAATCTCATTCTGTCTATTTTGTGGCAATAAAACTTATTTTTTACCTTGTGTATACGTACTACGTACCCGGGGTGTTAATTTTCGTAAAAGAATAGTAACAAGTTATCTAACTAACCATTTTAAAAATTATTCTACCTACCATAATAAAAATTATTTACTTAATCCCTGATTTATTACTGGGCTTTTTGATGCGGAAGGTTATTTTGTAATTACAATAATATATAATATTAGATATAAATAAGGATTATTTGTACAAGCTATAAATTAAATAAAAATTCATGATAAGGATAGAGCTTAATTCAATCTATCCAAGACTTTTTCGGTGGTATAGGTTATGTATCTAAACCTAATAATACCTCAAGGGTAGAATTTAGAGTTAGTACTAAAAAAGATATAATTAACATAATTATTCCACATTTTTATAATTATCCTTATATAACTAAAAAGTCATCTTATTATATTTTTTTTTTAACAAGTTGCTTTACTTTTGTTAAATTAAAAACATAATAATTTAGAGGAATTACAAAAAATAGTTAACCTTAGAGCATATCTTAATTTAGGTTTATCTAAATATTTAAAAAAAGCTTTTCCTGAAGTTGTTCCTGTAAAAAAATCAAATAACTTCACGGAAGCAATGTATAATAATTTATCACAAGAATCAGTAGCAGGATTTTATACAGGAGAATCTAACTTATTTATTACTGTTCAAAAATCTAAAACTAAGAGTGGTTTAGCTGTATGATTACGTTTTTCTATAGGTCAACATTCAAGAGATCTATTATTACTAGAGAGTCATGTTAATTTCTTTTGTTGTGGTTATGTAGCTAAATATGAAAAACGTACAGTTTGTGAGTTTATTGTAACAAAAATAGACCATATAGTTATACATATAATACCTTTTTTTGAAAAATATCCGGTATTAGGATAAAAGTATTTTAATTATTTAGATTTCAAAGAGTGCAGCAAATATTATTTATAATAAATAACATTTAAATAAAGATGGGAAAGGTTTAGAACAAATTTTACAATAAAAAAAATGGTACTTCGCTAATTAACACAGATAAACCTATAAATAATCACAGAGATGAGACAGGCAAAGAATAAATTAGATCAGAAAAGGAGAAGTAAACCTTCTTCTAGTCTTAAATTGAAAAAATTTTAGGCGAAACCTTCAAATTGCGGGAAGTTCTTAAAGACAAATCTACCAAATTAATACAGTAATGTAATTAACGGAACAGGTAATGACTCGTTGTAAGGTAAAAACGATTTGTATGAAGAAATGTAATAGATAATCCGCAGCCAAGCACCTTAGGTATTAAGGTGTGCAGTTCATCGACTAAAAGTAGGTTGGTTTATAATTATATGATTATAATAATTATTTGCTTAAGATATAGTCAGGCATAACATAAAAGTTATGGGTCTACCCAGCCTTCCTAAGGAAATAATTAAATTAATATTTCTATGGATAAGGGGAAACACGAAGAGGAAGCATTGCTATAGAATATAAATAATGTATTTAGCCATAATCATCTTACCTTTATTAGGATCAATAGTATCTGGTTTTTTTGGTAGAAGAATTGGAGTTGGCGGGGCACAAATAGTTACATGTGTTTCTGTAATTGTAACAACATTATTAGCAATTATTGCTTTTTTTGAAGTAGGTTTAAAAGACATTCCTGTATCTATACAAATCTTTAGATGAATTGAATCAGGATCTCTTGTTGTATTATTAGGATTCCAATTTGATGCATTAACGGTTTCTATGTTAATACCTGTGTTAATAGTTTCTTCTTTAGTACATATATATTCAATAGGATATATGAGTCATGATCCACATAATCAAAGGTTTTTTTGTTATTTAAGTTTATTTACTTTTATGATGATTATTCTTGTTACAGCTAATAATTTTTTATTAATGTTTATTGGTTGAGAAGGTAGCCTTAAATGCCTTATATGATTAAATAAATGGAGTGATTATTATAGATATATTACTGGAAAAGCTAGCATTGGTTATATTATTAATAAATCTCATAGTTTTAACAATTTTAAATCTAATTTTTTTTATACAAAAAAATATTTTTTTATTTGCTGTTATTTTAACAAAAACATTATAAAATGTTTTCATACAGGGGGTGGAGTTAAACTTAGATCTTGGCAACGTATCGGTCCACATAATATAGACGTTTTGTCAGTGTTAATTGGATCGATACTAGGGAACTCACAGCTTGAAAAGAGAAATAAAGGTCAAGGTACAAGAGTTATATTTGAGCAATATCAGAGTAATGTAGAATATTTAATGTGATTTCACAAATTATTTTCTATTAGAGGGTATTGCAGCCCTAATAAACCCAAGTTGACAACAACAATTAAAAATAATAATAAAGTGTTATATAGATACCGTGTATCTAGTTACACTTTTACTAGCTTAAACTGGTTACACGGTATGTTTTATAAGGATAAGATAAAAATTATACCTTATAATATATCAGATTATCTTACACCTTTGGTCTTAGCTATATGATTTATGGATGATGGTTATAGACAAGGTAAAGTAGCAAAAATAGCTATTAACTGCTTTACAAAAACAGAGTTAAACCATTTATGTTTAATATTGAAAACTAAGTTTGATTTGGATACATCTATACATAATGCAGGTAACAGTAAAGGAGTTGTTATATATATAAAATCAAATTCCATGCTTACTTTTACAAATATAATAAAACCACATATGTTACCTAGTTTATACTATAAATTAGGTCATCATAAATTTATTTAGTTATAGTTAGTAATCTATTGCTATATTTTTTATTACTTGAGTAATCAGGTTAAATAAGAAGAAAAGCACTATATTTGAATAATCATGACAGAAAACTAATATAATTATTAATAACTTATATATAAGTAAAAAAACTTGTTGTGTTTTTATTAATAAATAGATTATTAGCGACACTATTGAAAACGATCAACTAAATATAGTTTATTTATAGATCGTCGGTTATGTTTTTTGATCGCGATCGACTGGTTCAATAGTGGGTGCCTGCAATGGTGCTTAATGTACAGTCAGAATCTTTATATATATATAAATAAAGTTGAAGTGATATGCAATATAAACATACATTGTACATTATATATACTAGGGCTTTAAGTAAATCCTCGTAGGTTTTAAAGTACAGGATAATAAATATAAACTTTACATTTATATTAATGTATTATTTATTATTAAGATTTGGTAGGAATATGTTCATATTTATTAGTAGGTTTTTGATTTACAAGAATAGCAGCTAATTTAAGTTCTATGTCTGCTTTTTTAACAAATAGAGTGGGTGATTGCTTTTTAACTTTAGGTATGTTTGCTATATTATGATCATTTGGTAATATAGATTACTCTACTGTATTTTCATTAGCTCCTTATGTTAGTGAAAATATTGTTACAATTATAGGAATTTGTTTTTTGATTGGTGCTATGGCTAAAAGTTCTCAAATTGGTCTACACATCTGATTACCTATGGCGATTACCTTATATTAGTCGCAGATGGTCAATGAACAGTAATTCTTAAAAAGAATTATGGTAAGGTTCGACCATAGAACCATATTAGAATATAGCAAGGATTAAACCAAATATATTTCGTATATATGGAGATTTCAGATACTTCTGAACTTAAAAGCTACTGAGGTGAAAACGGTCAAGATTATTCCGTATATCAAGACCGCCGGTATTTTAATGTATCGCTACAGACTGGGTCACCACGGGGTCGCTGAAATGTGGCTGAATGTACAGTCGGAGACTTTATTTATATGACAGGTGTAATCGGAGTTTATCATTTAAATATGTCGTATTATTTGTTTAACAGATATAAGTTGTAAATTTAATATGACAATGTTTTTATGATTAACTTTACACCATAAGTCTTGGGAAGGTTTTAATAAATAAGCTATTAAATTTATATTTATATTTTTTATTTAACAAACATATTAGTGACAATACCGTTAATAAGCTAAATTCTAAAGCTTCCCCAATAAATTATAAAAATATTCAGGTAAGGAATACCCATACTTAATATATTAATACTTCTAATATTTGGGTATATGATATTACTAAATTAGGTAGCCAGAGTTTAGTTAAGGGGGCTCCTTTTAAATCTAAATCAGAATGTGAAAATTCTTTAGGTATAGCTCGAAGTACTGTAGTTAAATATTTAGATAGTGATAAAATATTAAAAAATAAATGAGTATTTATTACTACCGAGTTATCTTTAGAAAAACTATCAAATTTTGTAATACCTTCAGCAGTAGTAGAAGTTATTACAGGTGAATTATTAGGAGATGGTCATATATCTTATAATCCAAATAAACCTAATATTAATGGTAGATTAGAATTTACATTTTCTTCTAAAATATTACATTATGTAGAATATTTAAAGTTAAAAGTATTAGCCTTTATTTGTACTACATCTCCACCTACTCCTTGAGATAATAAAGGAGTAACAGAGCCAACACAATATTGATTTTCTTCTAAACGATTACCATATTTTAGTAGTTTACATAATCTTTGATATAAACAAATAGGAGATAAATTTATAAAGGTATTACCTTTTAATATTGAAATGTTATTAACTCCTCTTTCAATAGCTCACTGGATTATGGGAGATGGTTATTTTTCAGATGGTACTTTAAAATTATGTACAGATAATTTTACTAAATAAGAAGTATTATTATTAATTAATATTTTATCTGAAAAACATGGTATTGTAGCTACAATAAATAAAAGAGTTAATCCAAATAATGAAGTTAAGTGGCGGATTAGAATTAGTAAATTTAGTATGCCTAAATTAATTATTCTTGTAAAACCTTATATAATCCCTGAAATGTTATATAAATTAGGAGAAGAAAAATAAAACTTATCGGTATATTTATATATAATTGGGTTATAAAATTGGTATATATAAAATATATTTAAATTTGTTGGGCTTTCCTAAAACTTCACTATATGCGAAAATATCCTTTACAAATCTTATATTAAATAATGGTCCACTCAAGAGATATTGTTGTTAGGTAAAATCCATTATAAGGGGACAATTCGCAGGAAACGGTATATACCGGATCTTCAGAGACTATAAGTGAAGCATATGTATAAAAAAAATGATTTATTCAAATATTAATTTATTGGTTATTTTTAATTATAAAAAAATTAATTAAAATAGTATAAAGATATAAAGGTGAATAACCTGTTCAATGTTATTACCGACCGATAGCCAGATAAAAAAATTTTTATAAATAGATATTTATTATATAAATTACTACCGGTACTGATTCTTATAGTTATAATTTATAATACTTAAAATATCAATTATTTACCCAGAGCGAGGTTTTATACTAAAGAGATTTCATGAATAATATTTATAATACATATGAAGATATAGTCCGATCAATTATGTAAATAATTGCATATTTTTAATATATAATATATATTAGAAATTAACTTTTTTAGCCTACACCTGTTTCTGCATTAATACACGCTGCCACAATGGTAACAGCTGGTGTATATTTACTAATGCGTACAGCCCCTTTAATAGAATATAGTTCAACTGTACTAATACTTTGTTTATGAGTAGGAGCTATTACTACTATATTTAGTTCTCTTATAGGTCTATTTCAACAAGATATTAAAAAAGTTATAGCTTATTCCACTATGAGCCAATTAGGAATGATGGTTATTGCAGTAGGTTTATCATCTTATAATATTGCCTTGTTTCATTTAATTAATCACGCCTTTTATAAAGGACTTTTATTTTTAGGAGCTGGTGCTGTAATACATTCTTTAGCTGATAATCAAGATTTTAGGAAATATGGTGGATTAAGACCTTTTTTACCTTTAACTTATTCAGTAATGCTAATAGCTTCCCTTAGTTTAGTTGCTTTCCCTTTTATGACAGGGTTCTATAGTAAAGATTTTATACTTGAATCAGCATATGGACAGTTCTATTTTTCTACTACTGTTGTTTATTTTATAGCCACGATAGGTGCTATGTTTACAACTTTATATTCAGTTAAAGTTTTATATTTAACTTTTTTAACTAATCCGAATGGCCCCTTAATTAATTATAAACAAGCACATGAGGGTAATATTTTTATATGTCTACCTTTAATTATATTAGCTGTATTTTCTATCTTTTTTGGTTATATAACTAAGGATATATTTATAGGATTAGGTTCTGGTTTCTTTTCTGACAATAGCTTATTTATACATCCTACACATGAAATTATGTTAGATACTGAATTCGCTGTACCAAGTTTATTTAAATTACTACCTTTAGCTTTCACCCTTACAGTTTGTGCTATATCTTTAGTTTTATCTGAATTCTTACCTAACATACTTATTTCATTTAAATTTACCAGAGTGGGTTATAATATATTCAGTTTTTTCAACCTACGGTTTTTATTTGAACTTTTATATAATAAATATATAACTCGTCTCGTTTTAAAATTAGGAGGACAAACTACCAGGGTTTTAGATAAAGGTTCCGTAGAACTATTAGGACCTTATGGTTTAGAAAAAGGACTACTTAAAATTAGTAATAATTTGGGTAGTTTAGATACTGGTGTTATAACATCTTATGCTTTGTATATATTAATTGGTTTAATTTATTATATTTTAATGGCATACCTATCTTTAACACATAGTAGTTTATTATTATTAATTATGTTTAGTTTGTTTGTTTATTTTTTTTTTGAAAAGGTTAAGGTAATTGGGAAAGGCAGCTTATAATTGATACTTTAAATGAACCTATGTTTAAATAAATCTTACCTTGTTTAAACTTAGTAATAATATCACTTTTTTTAAACTTAGTTTAAATTATTAATTATATTATAATTATGTTATAATTATATTTATATAAAGATATATATTATTATAATGTTACCGTGGCCATGTACCGTTTTACATTATGATAACTCGATTAGAAATTACAGATATATTATTTTATCTTAAAAACTAAATACATCTTTCTAAAAAAAAAATTTTTTTTGTTATTTATTAATTATATAGACGTTATTTTGGGGATTATTTTAACTTTTTATAATTATAATAAAAATGTTACTTTTATTATTGCTAGGTATTCCTATTACAGGAATATTAATTGTTTTTATTTACATAAATGCGTCTTGGCATGATAGGCTAGATTTTAGTCTTAATAAACGTATTAAGTATACAGGACTAACTACATCTATAGTTAACTTGTTTTTATCGTTTATTATTTTTATTGGTTTTGATTTTAGTAGCAACCAATTTCAATTTGTACGAGAATATCATCAAATAAGTTATTTTGATTTTTATTTAGGTGTAGATGGGTTATCTATATATTTTTTGTTGTTAACAACTATTATAACACCTATCTCATTATTATCTAATTGAACATCAATATCTGAAAATATTGGATCATATGTGATAATAATGTTATTGCTAGAAACACTCTTGTTATTCGTGTTTTTAGTACTAGATATACTATTATTCTATATATTTTTTGAAAGTATCTTACCTCCTTTATTTATATTAATTGGATTCTTTGGTTCTAATAATAGAGTAAGAGCATGTTTTTACTTGTTTCTGTATACACTATTAGGCTCATTATTTTTACTATTGTCTATTGTTACAATGTCTTCAATAATGGGGACAACGGATTTTGATGCACTATATAAAACAAATTTTCAATATTTTTCACAATTATTTTTATTTTTTGGTATTTTTATAGCTTTTGCTGTAAAAACACCAACTATATTTTTAAATACTTGACTATTAAAAGCTCATGTTGAATCACCTTTAGGTGGTAGTATAATTTTAGCTGGTATAGTTTTAAAATTAAGTCTATATGGTATACTAAGATTAATACTACCTTTGTTGCCTAAAGCTTATTTAGATTACACATATCTAGTTTATTTAATAGGAGTTATATCTATTATATATGCTAGTATAAATACTCTAAGAACTATAGATGTTAAAGAGCTTATTGCTTACTCATCTGTTTCCCATGCTTCAGTTTACCTATTAGGGGTATTTAGTAATACTATACAAGGGATTGAGGGTGGTATTACTTTAGGTTTAGGCCATGGATTTGCTTCCTCTGGATTATTTATTTGTGCAGGGGGTGTTTTATATGATAGATCTTCTACAAGATTAATAACTTATTATAGAGGTATGAGTCAAATTATGCCTTTATTTTCTATTTTTTACTTTATATTATGTTTAGGTAATGTAGGTACACCTCTCACTTTAAATTTTATAGGAGAGTTTCTCTCCCTATACGGAATATTTGAAAGATTGCCTATAGTAGGTGCTTTAGCTTGTTCTTCTATACTATTATCTGCTGCCTATACCATAAACATGTTTACAAAAATTTGTTTTGCTGGATCATTTTCTAAGTTTTTTATTTCTAATATACCTGATTTAAATAAACGTGAATTTTATATTTTATTTACACTTGTGGCATTTACAATTATATTTGGTGTATACCCTTCTCCAATATTAGATGGTTTACATTATAATGTATCTTGTTTAATATATCAAGCATAAAGTTTACAAATGTTTGTATATTTTTATTATTTATGTAATGTTACCGTTGCCATGCACCCCCCTTTACAAAATTAAATTTTTAGTCTATTTCTTACAAGATAGTAATATTATATACACAGGGCAACCTAACGGATTTACAGTTTAGGAGGTTTATATTTAGCCTTCTCGTTACTTTTCTAGTATCGTGTTATATTAAATAAAAATGAGTAATTTTAAAAACAAAAAATCACCTATGTTTAATGTACATCCTTATAAAGTTTACATCACATCCTTATAAAGTTTACATCACATTTAAATACAGATCTGTTACTGTTATTTAACAGTAACAGCAAAAGACATAATTAGTAATCGAGCTTTAATTTTTTTTTTATCTTTTTCCTTCTTGTATTTGTCCTATGTTGTTTGCCTTTTAGAATACCAGTACTGGTATTCCAATTGACTATCTAAATAGTCATAGGTAAATATTTAGAGCTAAAATTGCTTCTAGTTTCCTTAATATTAACAAACTCTCTATTTAATGGTAATTGGTTAAAATTACGTAATTTCAACTCAGGTCTATCTAAGACTATAATATATAAAATATGTATAAAATCTATTTCACGGACATCGTACTTAACAACAAAACTACTAACAATACCACTAAAATCATTATAAACACCCTTTATGCGATAAATATCATTAACACCAGTTACATTAATATTGTTCAATAATTTAAAATAATCGCTATACTGTAGAGAACTAGACTTAACACCTTTAGCTTTGTTTATATACTTTCCCTTGTCTGTTATGAAACAATACGTCTTACCACTAATAAAAATACCTTTATCTATTTTATGCTCTAATTTTAATTTACCTAAATCTTTAGGACTAATCATATGCTCAGGTAATTTTATATCAGTTACTATACTATCTGTATCAACACTGGCTATGAAGATAGGTTTTGCATCTACATTATTAGTATTTTCATTGTAGACAAAAGATTCGATAAATCGTTGAGTATCATTGTTAGCTACGAAGCCATTAACAGAGAGAGAAGAATCCAACTTTCGTAACGTTTTACTAATAAGAGAGTATTCCTTTTTCCCTTTTGTAGTAGAAGCATAAAATCTTTTTCTATTCAAACTAATATTAAATAGTTTTTGCAAAGGAATAGTACTTTTTAAAGTAAAGGAAGAATAATAACACCAAAGAGGAATATTAGCTAATAGCTTATATTTTTTCATTTTCATTTTGAATATATAATATAGGGGGGTTTAACACCATCAGTCGATGTTAAAAAGACCTTATCATTGCTATAAATAATGTAAATCCTAGTATCTTACTAAATATATTTAGCTAGTCAAATATGTCCTAGATACTTTATATAAAGTAAGATCATTATTGGACAATTAAAGTAAGCGGAACCACCGACCGTCGACATACTCAATTAAAGTAAGCGGAGCCAGAGGCCCGTCGACTTACTTAGCTAAAGGTAAACCGTGACTTGATACGGATCAATCAGAAGGAACACCTATGGAAAACCAACAAGAAAGCGTTTTCTAGCGTATGAAGTTTTATTTATACCTATACTTTTATATGATACAACTTTATTCATTAGTGATAATAACTCAAACGTCTTGTTTCATACTAATTTAGTTACAGGTTTATCTATTTTGATACCAAATCTACCTAATAAATTATTAAGTAAACTTTTAGCCATAGATTTTTGTGTACTATCTTTGGGATTTGTTTTAATGTTATAAATGAAATCAACATAACGTTTAAATACATTACTAACTTTATTAAAACTATACCCTTGTATTACTCTTATTTTATAACCGTTCATCTTAGCTAACTTAAGCTCTTCAGAAAAGTATCACCCATAGCATTTACCTACGGGGAAATATAAACCATTATTAGATCTAACAGGCAGAAGACCAAAATAACCATCTAAAGGAGCATCTATTTCACAATAATAAAATCCAAAACAGTTATCTATTGAAATATGTTTATCAAAATAATACTCTTTTGTACATTTATTACCAGGAAGATCCTGTAAAGCTACATAAGGATATAATGAATTAACATCGTAATAATAAAGGTCTTCACCATAAGGTGCATAAACTTCTGTTATACCTCCATAATAACCTTGTTTAATATCTCTATAAATACTTGGTTTAGTTAATAAAGGTATATTATTATCATAATATTTACTTAAAAATATCTTAAGTGCTAATGATGATATAGTAAGATTATCAGTCATATTTACGTTATAATCAATAAACACCTGTTTATTAGCTTTACATATAACTTGATATAAACAATTTAAATCATCATTTAAATATTTTAGAGCCTCGGTCTTAAAAGACCAGTCTTTAGAATTAATTAACTTATAATCATCTACTGTTATTGCTTTGAAATACATCATATCAGGTGTGTTACCTACATAGAATAAATTATTTTCATTTGAAAAATCATGAGGGAAAATACCTTTTATTGTAGGTACTTTAAAATCCACAGATAATTTATAAAGACTATTGTTTAATATACTATAACTATCTTAAATGCTAAAAACATTCTTAGTTTTTTCTATGGTTTTACTTATAGTTATCCTAAGTATTTTATCACCTCTAAAAACACAATTAATACCTTATTTGTCTTTGGTCTTATCTTGATTATCATTATAATCAGATAAAACCTTCAATATAAATACTACATCATATCCTCCTAAATTATGACAATAAAATTTTATTTTGTCGTATTTAGGTCTAAGTAATTCGTCTACTAATTTTAATACAATTTACTCTGAGTTTAAACTATTATCTATGTAGTACGTTACAGGCTCTTTACTTAAATTAGTTTTAAAACCTAAACAAAATACTTTAGTTATTCCATCGTTACTTAAGTAAGTTTCACAATCAATAACACCGATATTAGGGTTTTCAATAAATAAATGTTTATTTGGTAACTTATCAATAAGTTTAAGATCCATATTTTTTTTATAATACGTTATCTTATTGTCCTTAATAAGTATTTCACTATTACCATATTTTCTAGTTACTAAATTATCTTGTGATAAACTATCTAGAACATGATTGATAACTACACCATCTACAGAATAACGTATCTTTTCAATAGTAAACTTATCTAAGTATTTAATAGCAAGTACATATTTAGATCTCATCTCCATCAAAAAGTAAAACCTTCAAGAACAGTCAAATGAAACAATATTATCTTTATGATTAGCTCTTAAAAATTTAGCCTTTTCCCTAATAATATCTAGAAAATTAACAGTATTATTATTAATAGTTAACTTTATATAAGATATGTAACCATTATCAACTTTTGTCTCTAACAAATTACCTAAAGATGATTTATCAACAGAAACAGGTATATTAACACCTTTCAACATACGGTCCTTATCAGCTAAAGGTATCATATCTAAAACAGGTTTGTCCAAGATAAATTCAGAAATTAGTTTAACATCTAGTTGTTTAAAAGTAAGTTTTACTCATATTATATCTTCATCTATTAAGTCATAATCTTCAAATGTTTGATTAAGTCTTGCATTTATAGTATCTAATAAAATAGTAATATCAGTATCAGACTTAAAATCAAAGCCAAACTGATTACTACACATAGCATAACTATCATTATTGAATCTCATTTTAACAAAAACAGTATCTAAACAATTAACTACAACATATTTATGAATCTTGTCAGTGAAACTGAGTTTATCGTAAATTTCATGCATGTAATAATCCGAATAATAAAATATTCACCTATTTTGTGTTTCTCTATACCTTTGCATTTTTTATCTTAGCACATCTAGTGCCCATGTTTTAACATATGTGTAAACTACTACTTATGTAATTGTATTAGTAGAATATAAAGTGCCAATGTTTTAAGATATGTGTAAATTACATCATAAAGATAATAGTGGCACTATTATCTTTATTTTTTTTTTTACAATTAACAATATGTGATATATATTTATATTTTATAATGTCCTATTTAAGTTAATAGCATAGGAAAGTCTAAATCTTTTTAGGTTTATGCATATTTTTTTTATTTATGTCTATATATAATTTTATTTTATTACAAAGGTAAAAAGCTTAGTTTTTTACATAAATCATTTTGTATTGTACTACTACTCCTAATCCGTCTGCGTATTTGCCTGCGTTTATGTCTAATATGACATAATTGTATACACAGGGAGCTTTAAAATTTAAATTATAAGTTATAGCGTGAGTGCTATTTATGATAAATATATTAGTTTTAATAATATTAAATTAACAGGTTTTATGTTATAGGGTAATATTACATATAAATACATATATATTTATATATTAATAATACATAACCACTTATTTATTGTTTGTTGTTGTTTATCTTTCTTATCATCCAATTTAATTTTAAACAGGTCTTTATATTCTGTTGATAATATCAACCATAATTAATAAATATGGTGTTTATCCCGTATTGGTTTACACTATAGCCAATAAGTCAAAAAAAAAAGTTAAGGATAAGATTAAATAAAAAGTTTGTTAAATAAAAAAAGCTATAAATATGGTTATTTTTAAGTAAATTATTTAAAGTACATAATATATAGTTTAAGGTACTATATATTACCTTAATAAAATATTTAAATCAATATATTTAATACTATGATATATTTACCTATAGTTATATCTATTATTGAAGTTTTAACAGTTACTATTTCCGTTTTAATAGGTGTAGCGTTTGTAACAATAGCGGAAAGAAAAACCATGGCAAGTATGCAAAGAAGGCTAGGTCCTAACATTGTGGGATACTTTGGTCTTTTACAAGCATTTGCTGATGCTTTAAAACTTCTATTAAAAGAATATATATCACCAACCCAAGCAAATATAATTCTTTTTTTTCTTGGTCCAATTATTACTTTAAATTTTTCATTGTTGGGATATGCTGTTATACCATTTGGCCCAGGTTTGGCCTTATTAGACTTTAACTTAGGTATACTTTATATATTAGCTGTATCTTCACTATCTACTTACGGTGTATTATTAGCTGGATGAAGTGCTAATTCCAAATATGCGTTTTTAGGATCACTTAGAAGCACAGCTCAATTAATTAGTTATGAACTCATTTTAAGTTCAGCTGTTTTACTGGTTATATTATTAACAGGTAGTCTTAATTTAACTGTAAATATAGAATCCCAAAGAGCCGTTTGGTATATAATACCTTTACTACCTATTTTTATAATTTTCCTGATTGGATCAATAGCAGAAACAAATAGAGCACCTTTTGATCTAGCAGAGGCTGAATCAGAACTTGTTAGTGGTTTTATGACAGAACATGCTGCAGTTATTTTTGTATTTTTCTTTCTGGCTGAATATGCTAGCATTGTTCTTATATGTACCTTAATGAGTATATTATTTCTAGGTGGTTACCTGTTTAGTTCTGACATAATGTTTTTTGTTTTATTTGATGTAATAGATTCAATACAAACTTTGGATTTCTATTTATACATTTCTGTATTATGAACTGTATTTGATATTTTTGATACTTTAAATGATCCTATGTTTGAAGGAATATTATATGGTTTAATATTAGGAGTAAAAACTAGTATAATGTTCTTTGTTTTTGTCTGAGCACGTGCATCCTTTCCCCGTATAAGATTTGACCAACTAATGTCATTCTGTTGAACTGTATTACTTCCTATCATTATTGGTTTTATAATACTAGTACCTTGTATCCTTTACAGTTTTGAGATTATACCTAGTAATGTTTCTCTTTTCTAATTGCTTTTTGTTTTTGTTAATAAGCACATCAATATACAGATAAAGTAATAGAATATAGTATAATATAAATAACATATAAACAAGGGAGTCATAAATATTTGGTATAATATTAGTATATTTTTATATAAAACTATTATTAAAAAATAAATATTTTATTATAGTATTTATATACCTACTTATTATTTATTATTTTTAAAATATTAAAATATATATAATGGATTGGATTGTATAGTGTTATAGTATAATACCTATGTTAATAAAAACTTTAAATTTACAAATTAAGCGTCTAATTAAAATACTAATGTTGTTTACATAAAATACATATTACACTTTTTAATATGTAATTTGTTTCGCATTTTTGCTTTAAACCCTATAATATATTTAACTAACCTTATGTAATATTTTTTCCTTACATAAATTGATCGACTTGTATTGGTCGTTGAAAAAGTGTTGGAACAGTGTCGGAAGCCGTATCGTTATCCGGATCCGTTGCAGGAGGCTGCAACCAGGACTGGGCAATAAATACGTATAAGTATATATATGATGTTTGTGTCCGTAAGGATTTAACCTTAGGAGGTGAATTGAACCCGACGTTCTGTCCGTAAGTATAATTACTTCGATAGGTGGCGAGTAAATACGCTAGCTCGCTAGGTGGCAAGTAAATACGTTCGATAGGAGTGGGTATTAATCCTACGTTCTGTCCGTATGTTGAATTACTTCGATAGGTGGCGAAATGAGCCCGACGTTCTGTCCGTATGTTGGATTACTTCGATAGGTGGCGAAATGAGCTCGACGTTCTGTCCGTATGTTGGATTACTTCGATAGGAGGTGAAATGAACCCGACGTTGATTAATAATACCGACGCGTAGTATGGATACCATATACTACATAACATACATCCCTATTGCTAAATACCAATTTTCCTATTCTAATCGGTGTACCAATTTTCCTGTTAAAACCTAATAAGAACTTTCCTATTCAAATCCTTATATCAACTTTCCTATGCCACTCTACATATATCAGCTTTTCCTATTCCAAAAAACATATATGTTTAGTAAAACACTTGATTCAATTTCAGATAGAAGTAAGGGTATTATACTGCAGAAGATGTTAATAGGGTTGCCCTTGCTGATCTATAACCTAATTGGCATCTGCCATGGTTAATAGGGTTTGCATCCCCGATGGATAATAGGGTATTGAACTGTAAGAGATGGGGTATAGGGTTGGTGTTCGCGATAAGCACTAGGGTACTCTGTTGGAGGTGGTAATAGGGTTGGTTTTCGCGATTGGGTAATAGGGTTGGTTTTCGCGATGGGGTAATAGGGTTGGCATTCCCTATTGATAGTATGGTTGGTATTTGCAATGGTGATAAACCATTGTTTGCAGGTTCTTATTTAATACCTCATTTAATTTGAGGATCTGGGTCTGTTTTTAAACAAGAATGGATCTGATTTAATATATAAATATTAGTCTAGATTACCAAATATCTATATATTTACAATCGTGGATAGTTGTATATGGCGAACGAAACAGGGACGAATAGTTACGAATAACTTGGTAATCGTCATTAAAAAAAAAATATGATATCATCATAGTATGAGTCTATTTCTTCTTAATGTTGTAAATTATAAAAATAATTTTACAACAATTATAAAATTACACCACTTTTTTTTGCTTTTTAACTATAATTAATAATATAACCCCCCCCCATGTATAACATCTTAACATGATGACCTATTCTTTCTTTTTACATTAAACCAAATAATATATCATATTTATTTGGATAAACCCTTTAAATATATTACTATATTTATATTAAATAATTTAATAATTAATTAAAATTGAAATTAAAATAATGCTCTAAATATGTACTATGGGATTAATCAAGTTTGTTTTATATGTATAAGTATGATTTTGTTGAGAATATTACACAAAGATTTAATAATTACATACCTGGCTACAATTCGTTATCTATTTGAATAGAAAGGTGATTATGATCTTCAAATGCTAAAGATATAGGAACATTATATCTAATCGTCGCCTTATTATCTGGTTTAGTAGGAACTGCTTTTTCAGTATTAATCAGATTAGAACTATCAGGACCCGGAGTACAATTTATAGCAGACAATCAGTTATATAATAGTATAATAACTGCACATGCAATAGTAATGATTTTTTTCATGGTCAAAAAAAATGCAAATATGTTAAATAATAAATCAAAATTATCATTGGGTTTTGTAAAAACCATAACAATTAATTCTAACGATAACTATGACGTAATAATTGGTAAAAATAATAATTTTAATAAGCAAAATAAGGAATTTAAAGATAAATATGTAAAAGTTGTAGTACAAGATCCATACAACAACAGAGATATAATACTTAAAGTAACTAAAAAACAAAAAGGTGTTTATATTTGAGAAACTTTAGAGGGTAAAAATATGTATGTTGGTCATTCGATTAACTTATACAATCGTATAAGTACTTATTTTATGCCTTCAATTCTTAATACTAAAGCACGTAAAGTTCTTAGACATTTAAATAAACATGGCTTTAGCGACATAAAATTGATTATATATATCATGGATATAAAATCTAGCTTAGATCAAGTTGTAAGTTTACAACAGCATGTTATTGATACACTTAATCCTAGTATTAATGTTGATTTAGTTGCTAGTAGTTCTGGTTATCACCAGCCTGTGGCTCAAGAGATACGAAAAAAACTACGTAAGCAAACAGGTACTCCTGTATATATTTACGAGGCTGAAAGGTTTACTTTATTGCACATATTTGATTCCAAACAATATATGTATAATACAATAAGTATTCATCATAAAACTTTACATGATTGCATAGATTTAGGTGTTTTATATCTAGATTCATTCTTTTTATCTTTAGATTTGCTTGAAACTGAAAATGTATATATGTTAAATTTAGACCAAATAAAGGCCTTAGTTAAAACCAAACGGGAGTTGCACAAACTTAAACACCCAGCATCTAAAGCTATATTTGCTGAGTTTAAAAATGATGCAAGTAAAAACCTAGAGTTTGATTCTTTAAATGGCTTGGCTAAACATCTCAAAGGTAATTGTAAGGTTATTAGAGAGTATATACAAGGAATTAAATCAGGTTATTATCGTGGTAAATGAAAATTTACTTACAAAAAAAAACAACATATAAAACAATTATAGGGTATTATATAACAAGGCATGGCCGGGTAAAGTATAAATATTTTACTTTCTTTTCACTATATTCTGGGATCACTTTATAGCTATTAGAACTAGTAATACAAGCTTTCTAATATGAAAAGCAGTATAAGACAGTAACATTTTAATAGATTAGTCAACCAGCAGGAAACCAAATATATTTGGGCTTTTTAAGCATATAACACTTATATAGGGTAGGTTCCTCAGAGACTACACGTGAAATACCTTATTAAATAACCTTTAAAGGTAAAGATATAGTCCAAACTTTAGTAAAGCTAAATAAAACGCATGCCAGCTATGATAGGTGGTTTTGGTAATTTTCTATTACCATTAATAGTAGGGGGTCCAGACATGGTATACCCTAGACTTAATAATATAAGTTTTTGATTATTGCCTCCTAGTTTAATATTATTTCTCTTTGCTTCTGGTATAGAAAATGGAGCTGGTACAGGTTGAACGCTTTTTAGGGTGTTGCTTTGAGGCGACTCAGAGGCAATAAAACTCTTTTCGATGCATGAACATCCTCTATTATTAGAATTAATAATTTTTATAAACGTAGTAAACTACTCATGATTGTTTAAATCGTATGTTAAAATGTTTACATCATGGGGACAATATGCCTGAGTAAATATAAGAAATATATCTACTCATCAGAGACTAAATAAAGAGTATCTTGTAAAAAATAATAAAGAATGATTTGAACAATGGTTAGTCGGAATAACAGATGGAGAAGGTACTTTTGGATTTTATAATCAAAATAATAAGTGAGTTTTAGTATATAAAATAGCTCTTTCTAGATATAATCTAAGAACTTTACATTATATTAAAACTAATTTAGGTTTTGGTACAATAACTAAAGATAACAGTAAAGGACAAATACTTATAAGACATAATAAAAAATTAGAAAATGTAATATTTCCTATATTTGATAAATATCCACTTTTAACAAGTAAATATTTTAACTACTTAAAATTAAAAAAAGCATTTGATATATTAAATGACACTAGTTTAAATAAAGTAGAAAAAGATAAACTTTTATTTGCATTAAAAGAAAAAAGTATACCTCAAGATTATATATCTCCAGTTTGAAATAATATAAAACTACCATTAAATCATGATAAAGTAATAAATATTATAACTAAACCTTGACTAAGTGGATTTGTAGAAGGAGAAGGTAGTTTTTATTTAGTATCTAAAGATAAAACTAGAATAGTACATGGATTTGGTATAACTCAAAAATTAGATAGTATAGTTTTAGAAAGTATAAGAATCATATTACATATTACAACAGTTATTAGATATAAATCTAAATATAATTACTATATCTTAGATACAACAAATTCTAGAGCTATAGAAAATATAATAGCTTATTTTAGAAATAGCTTAATAGGTATGAAAAGCCCAGAATATAAAATTTGAGCAAGATCATATATTAAAAATAAAGGAAGTTATGATGATTTATTAAAAGTAAGAGAAATACTTAGAAAAATGAAAGAAAAATTATTAGATATAGATATCTTAAAAAAATAATTACAAGATAAAGGAATAGTCCGAACAATAAAGAAATTTATTGAGTGTAATGATAGTTGTATAAATAGTACAATGAGATTACCAACATAATTGTTACCCACCTTTATCAGGAATACAAAGTCATAGTGGACCCAGTGTAGATTTAGCTATTTTTTCTTTACATCTAGCGGGTATAAGTAGTTTATTAGGAGCTATGAATTTCATAACTACAATATTAAATATGAGAAGTCCGGGTATAAGATTACATAAGCTAGCTTTATTTGGATGAGCTGTTGTTACTACAGCTGTATTATTATTATTATCATTGCCTGTCTTAGCAGGTGCAATTACCATGATTTTAACCGATAGAAATTTTAATACATCATTCTTTGAAACAGCTGGTGGTGGTGATCCCATTTTATATCAACATCTTTTCTCGAGAGGTATATTTAAAGAATGTTATTTATTTGGTGTTTTTCTTTTAATAATAGTTACAATTTTTAGTATTAATTCAGCGCATAGTAATAAATTAGGATCTAAAGTGAAGTTTTCTTATTTAAATAATAACTTTGATTTTTCTTTATTTTATATAAAGCATAAAACTTATTTGCCTAATAAATCTTATCCTTCAAATAAATTTTTAACATGATTTATTGGATTTACTGAGGGTGAAGGATCTTTTATCGTAAATAATAGAGGTGATTTAGCTTTTGTCATTACACAAAGTACAAGTGATATTAAGATTTTACAATTTATACAAGAAACTTTAGGTTTTGGTAAAGTTATAGCTCAGTCTGTAAATACTAGTAAATATGTAACACAAAGTAAAAGAGAAATAGATATTTTAATTAGTATATTAAATGGTAACATTGTTCTACCAAGTATACAGGCAAAATTTAATAATTTCATTAAAGGATTTAATAGCTGAGTTACTAAAGGTAAAATTAGATTAGATACCGTGGTAACTAAAAATATGTTTATTTTACCTAGCTTAGATAACAGTTGATTGGCAGGTTTTATAGACGGAGAAGGCTGTTTTACTTGTTCTATCAGTGAAAAAAAAGGATATAGTTTTAATTTTAATATAGCACAAAAAGGAGAAATTAATGTTAAGATATTAGAACATATTTGTTTATTATTTAAAGGCGGTATAGTTTCAAAGCATGCTGTAGAAAATGTATATGAATACCGTATAGGTGGAGTTAAAAATTGTAAAAAAGTTTTTCCTTATTTTGACAAATTTACTTTGTATACTAAAAAATCTATGTCTTATATTTTGTGAAAACAAGTCTATAATGATCTTGGTGATAAGTGTCATCTAGACAAATCAAAAAGATTGGAAATGATTGAAAAAGCAAGAATGATAAATAAATATAATATTCTTTAAACTATAGTGGAAAAAAAGTCGTGGTTTAACGTATAAAAATGATAAGTTATGAAACTCTAAAGACAGATGTAAAAAGATATAAGATCTGAAAGAGTAAATGTTGATATATCAATATACCACAGATTTAGTTAATGTTTAGTTATTACTACTTGCAACTCTTAAGTTAAAAACTTATATAATAGTTTATAAGTTATAACCTATCTTCAGCTTTGCTGATGGTATAAGGAAAAGTTAGTATAAATATTAGCGATACTAGTGTTAACGGTCAATAAATTTCTCATTTAAAGACCGTCGGTTATTTAAGTGACCGCTACAGACTGGTTCACTGGTAGGTGTCTGAAATGATGCTTAATGTACAGTCGGTTTCTTCCATTATCTTGATCTAAAGCAAGAGAGTGCACAAGCCCGGAGTTTATGCTACCGGTACCTGGATTTAATACTAGAGCATCAGCTTTGTTGATGGTAAATTAAATTTGAAGAAATGGATTTTTTGGTCATCCAGAGGTCTATATACTTATTATACCAGGTTTTGGTGTTATAAGTACAACTATATCTGCTAGCTCCAACAAGAGCGTATTTGGTTATCTTGGTATGGTTTATGCTATTATGTCTATAGGAGTACTAGGTTTTGTAGTGTGAAGTCATGTTTCGGCTTCGCCCCTTAGTGATATGGGGATTTTTATAATTTATTTTGCTATATGCTGGAACTGTTTAGTGCTAATTGGTACTTTGAATAGTAAAAATTCAATTAGCTATACCAAATCAGCAGGCAATCTGTCCCTATACTCATCAAATAGTAAAACACAGAATGCCTCAGAGACTATACGCGAAACATCTTTCAATTTTTCAGCATTCCATCAGTATTATAATACGCTATTTGGAAAGGATGCGCAATATATATCCGATAATTGATTAACTTGATTTATTGGATTTGTAGAAGGAGATGGAGCCATTCAAACTTATGCAAATGGTACAAAAGTACGGTTTGTTATTACTCAAAAGGAAAGTGCTATCCTATACTACATCCATAATACGTTAGGGATTGGTACTGTTAAGCATTTTCCACAAGGGACAAGTGGTAACAAAAATGACTTCTACAGATTAAGTGTAGATAATACTTCACATATTCTTTTATTAGCTTTTTTATTTAATGGTAATCTGGCTCTTAGTCGCAGAATTCAACAATTAACATTGTGAATTAATGCTATAAATAATAGTTTTGGAGCAAATACAATTCTATTAATTAATAATGCTGTTAGAGTAACATTAGAAGATGCTTGATTATCTGGGTTCACCGATGCTGAAGGATGTTTTAATGTATCCATTACATCAAAGACAAGATACGCATTAGATCACGTTATAAAAATGAGGTATATACTTGATCAGAAGGATGATTATATCCTACAGATCATACGAGACTTATTTGGATTTGGTAAAGTAACTCTTAGATCCGCAACTGATGGAGTGTACCGATACACAGCCACAGGGTTTAAATCAATGAATGATGTAATATCTTATTTTAAAGTATTTCCATTACTTACTAAGAAGGCTCTTTCTTTCGAAAAATGGTCAACCATTCATTATATTGTTTGTAATAAATTACATATTACTGAAGAAGGATTAGCCCAGGTAAGAGTATTAAAGAAACAGATTAATATTAATAACAGTGTGGCAAATAAAACAGGCTCTGCGCACCCTTAGAGCTATTTATTGAAAGATGAAGATATAGTCCGATTCTTCTTGTGAAAGAAGCACTTAGCTATATAGCTAAGCGGGTAGATATGAGAAATATCTGCTAACAATTTTGCATCACATGTATAGTGTAGGCTTAGACGTCGATACGAGAGCCTACTTCACAGCCGCTACATTAATTATAGCTGTACCTACTGGTATTAAAATATTCAGCTGATTAGCTACCTGTTACGGTGGATCTCTTCAATTAACACCACCTATGCTTTTTGCATTAGGATTTGTGTTTATGTTCACTGTTGGGGGACTTAGTGGAGTTGTTTTAGCAAATGCTTCACTTGATATTGCATTCCACGATAAACTCATTCACAATATAGAAATGGAAGTTAAATCTGAAAAAAATTTAAGTGAAAAAAATAATTTAACAACTGTCCCGGTTACGGCCGGCGGTTTAGATCCCTTAAACCTTCCAAAAGGAAAAGGGCTAGAAGATAAAACATATATAGAACAATTTTTTGTAGGTTTATTAGAAGGAGATGGTACTATTACAAGCAATTTAAATTCAAATAAGTCAAATAGTATTATCATACGAATAGTAATTTCTTTAAACAATTTACAAGAGAATGTTACCATGCTTAACAAAATAAAACAAAATATAGGAGGTAGAGTAGTTATTGAAAGGAAAAATAAATATGTTACGTGAATTGCTAGTAATAAAAACGATCTTACTAAAGTTTTTGTAATTTTAGCTAAATATCCTTTATTGACTGCAAGAAAACAATGTCAACTAGATTTTGTAAAAAACTGCTTATTAGAAAAAGATATAGGAAATTTTCTAATAAACAGAAATAATAAATATAGTAATAAAAAAACTTTCCTGGAAGACTTTGCAAAAATAGACAAATTACCGCTATATTTTGCTCCCTGGTTGTCAGGTTTTATAGAAGCAGAAGGTAATTTTAATTTAGTGTTAAATGAAAAAGGTGTTTTAAAAGGGTCTAAATTTTCTATAGGCCAAAACGATGAAATACATATTTTAAACTGAATAAAATTATATTTCAATAGTAATAATTCTATTAGCAAAGATAAACCCAAGATTAACGGTAATTTTCAATATTACCGTCTATCTCTTTATAATGCTGAATCTAGAAAACTTTTATTTGAACATTTTAAAAATTATCCTTTATTAGGTTATAAAAATGTTTCTTATAAGAAGTTTTATGATTATCATAATATTTAGTTAATAGAGTAACAAAAAAAAATTTTTTTTTATTTTTATTTTTATTTTTATTTTTATTTTTTCTTTTTATTTTTAGTAAAAAAAGAAGAAAACTGTTTATTGTAAATATACGTGTTGTGTTGTCACATTGCTTTATTAAATAATCCTTAAGTATATTTTTTTTATTTAAAAGATTTTTAATACGTAATATATAATTAAATTATATATTGCGAACGGTGGAATTTATAATAAATACTCTAATGCAAGTATTTTTCGACATTATTGTAAGCTATACCGTGGGTTCTTTTTATTAATATAAAAGGGTCTGTAGAGACTATACGCAATGTATTTAATTTTAAAAGAAATTGTTAAAATTAATAAAGATTTAGTCCAATCCCCCTTATAAATTGTTTCATATTTTTTATAACTAAAAAAAAACTAATTTTAGTTTAAATGAAAGATATAAATAGGGTATATTATATATATGTTAAACTTAGTTTTAAAAAAAAATATTTTTATAATTTTTTTACATTATGCTTGCTTAGAGCTTTTTTTTCTACATAAAAAGTACATATACTTTTATAGTATATTATTTATATTAATTAATATTGTTAAATACAACATCTATATAAAGTACTAATATTTATTGATTACCACCTAAGAAACCTAATAAATTTATACTATTTATTAAGAAAATTTTAAATAGAATTTTTACAAATAAGTTTTTATATAGTAGTATTATTATTTTTAGTACAGGATTACTTGGAAGGTATCTTATTGATAAATTTTTAGATGTAAATGTATTTCAAGACTACTTAAATTGAATATCTGTTAGTTATTATGCTTTTATGTCAATATACATACCTGCTATACGAGAAGGTATTGCTCAATTATTAGATAGTAATATTCTAATGATGAATGCAGCAGGAGGAATTGGAAATCCTCCTGCTGGTGGAGGAAATCCTCCTGCTGGTGTAGGAAATTTAAGGGCTGGAAAATTTAATGGTCCTATACAGGTTTATGATCCTAATAATCAGAATTATATTATTACAAATAATGGTACAAATCAGCCATTAATGGGTAAGATTGCTAGAAGTTTAGACCGTCAAGCTAGTATAGGTCTTTCTTCCTTAAGTCGGTTTACTTTTACACCTAACCAACAGCAACATATATTAACCTTTTTATTTAATAATCACATAAATGTTTATGATAATCTTATGCTGGGTCAGACTGGTTATACTAATCAACCTCTATGGTGAAAGCAGGGTAATAATAAATCTTTTAGAGATTTTTTAATAAATGCTACATAAGTATAATAATATTTATTATTATATAAATATACACAGACGTATTACGTCGTAGCTCATTTCCACTATGTATTAAGTATGGGTGCAGTATTTGCACTATACAGTGCTTGATATTTTTGAATACCTAAAATTTTAGGTCTAAACTTTAAAATATGAGGAGGTATAATACATTTCTGAGTCTTATTTTTAGGAGTTAATGTTACTTTTTTCCCGCAACATTTCTTAGGTCAAGTAGGCCCTGTTTTAAACATAAGTTTTAAACATGTATATCGCTATATGCTGGAAATTCCTTTATTTTATAATAATTATAAGGACAATCAGCAGGAAACCAAATTAATAGCTTAACCTGAGTTATAAGTTTATTCTTCAGAGACTAAACGCGATAAATTCTAAAAATACAAATAGAATTATGATATAGTCCAATTTAAAATAGAAATATTTTTTTTTATTTTTTAGTAATGTTATTAAAAGCTAAAAATAGACATAAATGTCTTTATAATACATCCTTTTATAATAATAATAGTGGATCTAATAAATATCCTAAAAAAGATAAAAAATAAGAAGAATAAGAAGAAACTGCAATTGAAAAGTCAATAGAAAATGATAATTTAATTATCATTGATCATCAGAATTATTAAAAAAAAATTACATCCTTTATATGTTCACAACCTAAAGTCCAAGCCTGTTAGTACATATAGTTTTATAAATAAAACCACAATTTTATCTAACTATAAAGATTTGAGTGGAATATATCTTATACATAATGAAATAAGTGGTAAACAATATATAGGAAGTGCCTATGATTTAAGTAAGACAATAGCTAATTACTATTTTCCTTATCGATTAATAGATAACAGATATATATCTAATTTGATATTAAAATATGGGCACAATAACTTTGTTTTTGTTATTTTGGAAATATTAGGTAAATCAGAATTACAATCCAAGTCAAATATAATTAGTAAAGAACAGTATTACATATACTTATATATGCCTAAGTTAAATTTAAATCCAGTAGCTGGTTCATCTCTTTGATTTAAACATTCCGAGGCTTCTAAAAAACTAATAGCTGAATTTATAAAAGATAAACCAGTATCTGAACTAACTAAAATAAAACTTAGTAAATTATTTTCAGGTGAATTAAATCCTTTTTGATCCAATAAGCATAGTGAAAAAACTAAAGAAAAAATGCGTTTTTCTAAGTTAGGAGAATTAAACCCTATGTTTAATAAAAATAAATCAGGAGCTAATAATCCTATGTTTGGTAAAAAAAAAAGCCCAGAAACTTTAGCTATAATAAGTATATAAGTATATTTATATAACCTTGAAACAAAAGAACTAATTAGATCATATAATAGTATGAGTATTGCTGTAAAAGACTTAAATATTGCTAGTGAAACCATTAAAAAGTACTTAAACACTGGTAAAGTTTATAAAAACTTCTTATTTTACTCTTAATTAATATAAACGATTGTTATAAATAAATTGCTACAAGGAATGCCTAGAAGAATAAGTGACTATCCTGACGCTTTTGCGGGTTGAAACCTAATAAGTAGTTTGGGATCTATTATAAGTGTGGGAGCTACTTGATTATTCTTACATATCTTGTATGTGCAATTAGTTGAAGGTAATGCTACCTCAAGATATCCTTGATTAACAGTTCCATTTAATGTGGATACTTTACAAAGTCTTTTAACTAGAGCGTATAACTCTTTAGAATGATGTTTAAACTCACCACCTAAGCCTCACGCATTTATAAGTTTACCTATACAGTCGTCTTTTGAGACAACTCTTATGGTTCTAAAGTCGTCAATGGGTCCGAATGAATTTGCCGTTGTTTTGGATCAGATAGTTTCAGGAGGTATATTTGTTGCTTCTCTTTTTATCAAAACGATGTATTCTGCAGATACTCTTAGTCCTGATATGCTTGAGACTATAACTATGATAAATAAGCCAGTAGATATTGTAGATAATATTGATCGTACGTATGCTAGTGTTGAATACATAAATTAAAATTTGGAACATGTGAGGAATCTACACATAGATGGTCCATTAAATTTTGATCATAGTACAACGCTACGTAACGTGTAATGATTACAAACTCAGTACCTTAAAAATAACCCACACTTATTATCTGAATTTCAACATATTAAACATGAGTTGGGATGTATCACATCGAAATTTAATAATATTACAAGTGTAAAACAATACGTTAGTATTGTTTCCGAAAACCCAGAGGTAGGTAAAGAATTGCTTACTCATTTACATAGGTTGTCTATTAATTAGAGAGCTATAATAGGAGAATAAAGTTATGATAACCATCTTCACTTTTTTCAAAATTATACTCCTAATACCAAACCTACAGCGTCTAATTTTATTATTTTTTATAAAATGATGAATGAGTACAAATAAGTAGCATGAACTAAAGCAAAACTCTAGTATCTGAGACTAAAACCTTTTTTATGCTTAAAAATACCTAATTATACATTGTTACACATATATTTATATACCTTTTAATAAAGGTATTAGGCTAAATAAAGCTTATTATTATATAACTGTACATTTGCTTTTTACTTTTTTTTGGAAGGGAACACCATTTCCGGTGTTCCGCCAATGCTACTAAATAAATCGAGTGCTTTGCACCCTCAATTGCATGACAATTGTTGGTCGATAGTATCTCGACTAACACTCCGAGTGTTTGGAACCATACATAAAAATATGTAGCCACTACAGCCTGTGCCTCTTTAAGTATGTCTATTTACATATACTTTATCAGATTAGTATATAGTCTATAACTCTATGTAACAATAACAATAGTTATTGTTTTACATTATAAATAATGGCTGATATAAGCCCCTAAAATAACTTTAAAACAATAATAGCCAAATACCATTTAATGGGTTTGCTTTTATATATTAAAAGCTATAGTAATGACTAAAATTACTTTTAACTATAAAACAAATAATATATAATTTACAAAAAAGTGAGAATATTCAAAAGCCATCCTTTATTAAAACTAGTTAATTCTTATGTTATCGATTCTCCACAACCGTCAAATCTAAGTTACTTATGAAATTTTGGTTCTTTATTAAGCTTTTGTTTAATTATACAAATAGTAACAGGTGTTACTTTAGCAATGCATTATAGTCCTACTATTTCAGAAGCGTTTAATTCAGTCGAGCATATCATGAGAGATGTGAACAATGGATGGTTAATACGTTATTTACATTCAAATACGGCATCTGCTTTTTTTTTTTTAGTATATTTACATATAGGTAGAGGACTATACTATGGATCATACAGAGCCCCTAGAACATTAGTATGAACAATAGGTACAGTTATTTTTATATTAATGATAGCTACAGCATTTTTGGGTTATGAACATAGCCCCAAATGGTATAAATTAAATAACTCATACCATATAAGCAGTAATTATAATTTATTATTGCGTGGTACAAAGCAAAAACTTAACAAATTTAACTTAAATTCTAAAAGATATAATTCTATATTAGTCTCACCTTTAATTCTCGAAGGTTATCATTCTACACAAGTAAAAAGCAAAATCTTAACTGATTTCTTTAAAGAAAAAAATTTAAAGCCGATTTATAGTTATGAAAATTTAGAATTGGATTATACAAAAAAAAAGATTAAATCTGAAACTATAAACCTTAGTGGTATATATTTAATATTAAATAAAGTAACTTTAGATTACTATATAGGGTCCGCCTCTACAAATAAATTTTATGTTAGATTTTCTAATCATTTGTTTAATTTTAATGGTAGTAGGATTGTTAAAGCAGCAGTAAAAAAGTATAATATATCTGAATTTGCTTTTATTATACTAGAATTATTTCCTGAAGTAGTAATTAAACAAAATAATAAAAAATTATTAGATTTAGAAGACTTTTATCTAAAATCTTTGTTACCAAATTATAATATATTAACAGAAGCTGGCTCAAATTTTGGTTATAAACATACTGAAATAACTAGAATAAAAATGAAGTCTAATTACAGTACAGAGCGTCGTTTACAGATAGGGAATTTAAATAAATATAAGAAATTTAGTAAAGAAACAATAGAAATAATGAGAGCTAGTGTCTTTAATAGAGAAAAACCCTTTTATTCAGGAAAAGCTATGTTAAATATGAAAAAAAATATAAATCATTAATTTTATATAATTTAAATTACACAGTATATGGCCAATATCCTAGTATTACAGAAGCAGCTAAATATTTAAATTGTAATGAGAAAACAATTACAAGGGCTTTAAAAACTGAAAAAAAGTTATTAAAAAGACGTTTAATAGTTAAGTACGTTTAAATATGAAGTTTAATTTATATTATAGTCCCACAAGTTTAAGTTTCTATGTTATCTTTAGAGAAAAATAGTTTATTAGTTATATGTATAAGTTTAATCTTTATCTTTACTAATAAACCTGGGCAAATTATTCAATTAAAGTCCTGGAAATAAAGTGGAATAACCCGACAGGGATATTGAAGAAATATATATTATTATCATTTCTTTGGCAATGTTAGTGAAAACGATCAAAAATTTTTATTTTACTATTATGTTATTCATATTTTACTAATTACAAACAAACACTTGTAATCCACATTTTTTACAAGCCAAAATTAAAATCAAAACTATAAATCTAACATTGAGTAAATTTTAGGCAGAATAAAGTGGAGGTTGGAGGAGCAATGGTTTGATGCTGAAAATGAGGAAAATACTCCTCCTTTTATGATAATATTAAATAGTGATGTGGCGAAGTGATGTAAAAGTATTATGTCACATGAGAAAAAACATTATGTTAAATAAAAAAAAAGTTTGTTTTAGATTGATAATAAAAGATTATGTATAATAAAATAATCTAGCTTATCACAAGATTGGTTTATATTAATAGTATAAATAAAATAAAATTTAAGATCGTCGGTTATCTAAATAATCGCGACAGACTGGGTCACTAATGGGTGGCTGAAATGCTGCTTAATGCACAGTCGGGACTTTTAGTCATAATACGGCTAATAGAATATACGAATTCAAAGTTATTCTAGCTTAGTTTTATGTTTTAAATGCTAAGTAAGTTTGTATGTATTACCTTATGGCCAAATGTCTTTATGAGGTGCAACAGTTATAACTAACCTTATGAGTGCCATACCCTGAGTAGGACAAGATATAGTTGAGTCAACAACAAATATAAAAATATTAACATTTAATTTAATTTTAGCAGTGGGATTACCAATAATAGGTATAGTTAGTTCAAGAGTACATATTAATAGAAATACCAGATTAAGTGAAAAGGTATATCTTTCTATTCCTACATCTTTTATAGCTTTTATGGTTGGTATTATAGATGGTGATTGATATATTCATATTTCTAAAACATAAAAAGGTTTTATTGCAGTAAAATTAACAATATCTATTCATATAGAAGATATTTCTGTATTAAACTATATACAATCTGTCTTAAAAATAGGAAAATTAAAAATATATGTTCATCATAAGAGTCCTGTTTGTAGATTGGTTTTTAATAAAACTGAATTACAGGAAGTTTTATTTCCATTGTTGTTACATCATAAGATTTTTTTCTTAACTAAAACAAGAATAGAATAGTTTGATAAGGCAATGTTTATTTTTAAAAATGGTATAAGCTTATATTCAAATATACCACAATCTCCTGAACCGATATTTAAATTACCAAATAGTCCTGAAGGTTATGTAAATTTACACTTTTTTAAAAATTGAATAGTTGCATTTACTATGTCTGAAGGATCTTTCTTTATTAATAATAATAATGATGCTTGTTATCAATTAAAACAAAGATTACATGTAGTATTATTTGATGCTATTAAATTAGTATTTAATACTAATTTAAAGTTGGATATAAATAAAGATTTATATATTCAGTATAGTGTAAGTTCTATAAAAGATATACAAACTGTAGTTAATTTTTTCTCTTTTACAGGTCTTCATCCTTTGATAGGTCTTAAAGGTATTAAATATACTACTTGGTTATCTGATTTACGTAATAGTTCTCGTTATGCTAATTTAAATTTTCCTTAATGTTAATATTTTTGTAATATGGGCTCCTTTAATTCGTAAGAATTAAAAGATAAACAGGGTGAATTGCAGAAACATATCTTATAATTTCCCACCGTTATATTTATATTATCTGCAGCGTAGTTTGATATGTAGTATAAATAATATCAAAAACGTTCAACGACTAACTAGTGAGCATACTAAGCAATAATCTTGACACGAGTACCCGGGACCTTTATAAAGGTTTATAATATAGTCTAACTAAAACCGTGAGGTTTTTTATAAATTTAAATTTTTATATCTAAGACTTATTATTAAGTCTTATTATCCAGTCATTTGAGGAGGGTTTTCTGTTAACAACGCCACTTTAAATAGATTTTTCGCATTACATTTTGTTTTACCTTTTGTGTTAGCTGCATTAGCTTTAATGCATTTAATTGTACTACATGACAGAGCAGGTTCAGGTAATCCTTTAGGTGTTTCGGGTAATTACGATAGATTACCTTTTGCCCCTTACTTTATATTTAAAGATTTAATTACTATTTTTATATTTATATTAGGTTTATCTGTATTTGTCTTCTTTATGCCCAATATTCTAGGTGATAGCGAAAATTACGTTATGGCTAATCCAATGCAAACTCCACCTGCGATAGTTCCGGAGTGATAGTAAAGATGTCACTTAATTTAGCCGTATGCTGGAAATTCTATTATAATTAATTATTAATTAATAATATGTTTATATTTTTTATTAGGATTTTAAGGATCTTAAGAATATAAGATTAATAAATATGATATGTTAATTTTAGGTTTATTTAGATTACCAGCAGGAAACCAAAGGATATTTATTTATCTTAGTAGGATCTTCAGAGATTATACGCTAGATTTTTAGTATTATTTTTTATAATACTAAATTGAAGATTTAATCCAAACATTATAGTGATATAATGAATATAAATATAGAAATATTTATAGAATTAACATAATATATTTTATACTTTTACTTTAATATGTACTAGCTCACTCTTATTTGCAGCCCGTTATACAATGGGTGTTATAACGTTTAAATACCTCGGCTTATGGTTATGGTTTTGGTTATGCTTATGAAAAAGCTGCCGTAATGATATCTAGTGATATAAAGCATATATTTATGGCAATATTACTTGGTGATGGTTTTAAAGCAATAATATACTATACTGCTAACTATAGACTTGTGTATACTAAAATTGTTATAAAGAGTATTTTTATTATGTGTATAATATATTTATAACTTTTTGAGCCGGTAAAAAATATTATATGCCTTTATCTAAAATATTTAAAGGCAATAGGACTAATAAAAAATATAATGCTATATCTTTCACAACTATGCAACTTAGCTGTTTTAATGTATTTAGATAAAAATTATATCTATACAACGTAAAAAGGATACCAGTTAATATATATGAGCTATTAACTCATAAAGGTTTATCAGCTTTTTGTTTAATTGATTTCGGCAGTAGATATGGATAAGGACTACACATAGGTGCTTATGCTTTTTCTATTGAAGACATAGATAAACTGGTGTTTACATTTAAATATATATTTAACCTTAAATGCTCAAGACGTCATAACTGGGTAATATATAAAGCCCCATATAAATATTATGTAATAATATTTTAATAATTTAAGACCATTGATTAGTCTATATTATGTTAAGTAAATGTTATATAAATTGGATTTATAGAGCTGCTACCTATAATTTTGTTTTTATTAAAGTATATTATAGCATTACATTTTTGTATGTTAATTTTTTTTTGATCTTTTACCATTCTATGCTATATTAAGATCTATACCTAACAAATTACTAGGTGTTATAGCTATGTTTTCTGCTATTGTAATATTATTAGCAATGCCCTTTACAGATCTATCTAGATCAAGAGGTATACAATTTAGACCTTTAAGTAAGGCAGCTTTCTTTATTTTTGTTGGTAACTTTCTAATATTAATGCAATTAGGTGCTAAACACGTAGAATCACCATTTATAGAATTTGGACAGATATCTACTGTTTTATACTTTTCCCATTTTTTAATTATAGTACCTTTAATAAGTTTACTTGAAAATAGTTTAATTGAATTAGCAAGCAAAAAAAACACTAACACTCAAATATATCAAACTTCAGCAAAATCAGCACAAGATTTAAATAAACTACTAAAGGAGGATATAAATATTAACCTAGACTTAACATTCTCCCTTGTTTTATTTTTATTTATTGTGTATTGTTTAACTAATTGAAACGACATTCATCTTTTTTCTACACTTCTGTATTGTGATGCTCCAAGACCTTGAGGTCTATATTTTCAAGATAGTGCTACACCCCAAATGGAAGGTTTGGTGGAACTTCATGATAATATCATGTTTTATCTTTCAATAATACTATTTAGTGTAGGTTGAATATTAATATCAATAATTATAAAGTTTAATAATAAAAAATGGCCCATAGCAAATAAATATTTAAGTCACGGAACATTAATTGAATTAATTTGAACGATTACACCTGCCTTAATTTTAATACTTATAGCTTTTCCATCTTTTAAATTATTGTATTTAATGGATGAAGTTAGTGATCCGGCTATGGTTGTATTAGCAGAAGGTCACCAATGATACTGAAGTTACCAATACCCTGATTTTTTAAATAGTGACGATGAATTCATTGAATTTGATTCATATTTGATACCAGAATCCGACTTAGAAGAAGGTACACTTAGAATGTTAGAAGTGGATAATAGAGTGATTATACCGGAATTAACTCATGTTAGCTTTATGGTCACTGGTGCTGATGTAATACATTCTTATGCTTGCCCTTCACTAGGTATTAAATGTGATGCATATCCTGGTAGATTAAATCAAGTATCTGTTTTTATTAATAGAGAAGGTACTTTTTATGGTCAATGCTCAGAAATATGTGGTATTTTACATAGTTCTATGCCTATAGTAATAGAATCTGTTTCTATAGAAAAATTCATTACTTGGCTACAAGAACAATAGTTATTTGTAATTAGTCATAAAAAAAAATTAATACATAGTTTATATAAAAACGCTTTAAAGGCTAATATAAGTCACAAAAATATTTTTTTTGGTAACCATCACTATAACAAAATATGATAGATTGGTTTATATCAGTTGACTTGTGCCTAATAACTTTAATAATCCAATAATTAAATATTGGATTATTATTGTAAAATATCATTATGTAAGGCAATATATACTAAATTCTTTTACTTTAAATAATCAGATATGAAAAAAATAATTTTTTCTAATTAGTTTGTAAATATATACATATAGTAATTATGACATTATTGTACACACGAATTTGCTTTTGTCTGGTTGCGATTTACCAAGTCCCGCCAATGCTACTAGATAAATAGAGTGCTTTCTTATGGCACTGGCACTAGGATTAGGAGTCGCAAGACAATTGTTGGTCGTTAGTTTTAAGTCAAGTTTTTAAAAATTACTATTTTTTTTTCATAATTATAGTATGATGGCTTATTTGTAGTAAGCCTTTGGCATACTAGTCACATTTTTTTTTATTTAAATTCGTATAGTATTTAAAGATAATATAATTTGCAATATGATATAATGTAAACAAAAAAAAAAATTTTTTTTTATAATTTATTTTTATAATATGAAAATATCTTTTGTTTAAAATTTTTTTTTAAGATCTTTATTTTTTTTATTAGTAAATATAGTTATTGCTATTGTATTTAGAGTGGGTGAAAGATTTCTATGTATGTACGCATCTATATCTCTATAATAATTGTAAAATACATCATAATGGGATACTATGAGGTTATATTGTCCTATTTTTTATAAAAATAATATGTGTGGTATTTATTGTTTAATGCCTTATTTAAGTTAATAGCATAGGAAAGTCCAAAGCTTTTTAGGTTTATGCATATATTTATATATGTTATATTTATTATAAATATAACTTGTATATAGTACAAAGGTAAAAACCTTGGTTCTTTGCAGAAAATACATATTATACTTTTATGTTTGTATCTATATATAGATAATATTACTATATTATACATAATATAGTATAATAGTGAAACAATAAGCCTATTTCTAGCCTTTTTTTAGATACATTCACAGTTACAGAAACCGGCTTATAAATATCCGCATCACTATATTTTATTTATTTGTTATAGGTATTAATAAGATTATACTATTAGTTATTTGCAGTTATAATGCCTTTTATTGTATATATATAAACTATAAATAGTTTATGCAGTAGTAGATCTTGTATTTATATAAAAGGGGTATGTTGTAAAATGGTTATACAGTATGATTGCAGATCATATAAAAGAGGTTCAATTCCTCCATATCCTTGTGTCTTATATGGCTCTTAATCATTAAGAGCCATATAATATAAAACTATAAGCTCTGTAGTTAATACATATTATAATGATTGCCATTATTCTTATATTAAAATAATTATCATTATTCGTACTTATCTTATGTTGGCTTACTTGATGGAAACTATTGGCCTATAGTTGTATAAAAAATAAGATATAAGGTTAAACTATTGGCAGATTTTGCCTTTTCCTTAACAAATATTAAGGTAGTACTATATATTAAGCTTAAAATGGATAATAAATTAAAGCCCCTGTTTGTGATATATAAAGAACATAGTTTAATGGTAAAACAGAAAGCTTCAAACTTTAAATTCTCAGTTCGAATCTGAGTGCTCTTGAGCACATATATTATTATATTGTTATGACTATACTAGTCAGTATAGTATAGCTATATAGATATTATTTAATTAATATCGGTTTATTATGTATATATATCATAGTTAATCTACCAGTACATTTATGTATTCTTAAGTTAAGTAGTAACAATTACTTAGTATTAAATAAACATTAAGGCTTCGCTTAATAAAAAAAAAAAAAAAAAAAATGATACAAGCCGCTAAAATTATTGGTACAGGGTTAGCTACTACAGGTTTAATAGGAGCAGGTGTAGGTATAGGTGTTGTTTTCGGTGCCTTAATCTTAGGAGTGGCTAGAAATCCAGCTATAAGAGGGCAATTATTTTCCTATGCTATATTAGGTTTTGCCTTTTCAGAAGCTACTGGATTATTTGCTCTTATGATGGCTTTCTTATTACTATTTGTAGTTTAATTCTTTTAATAAGCCTATGTCATAAAATGTATATAGACTTACTATCGTCTATAGTTGTATCTGGCGAACGAAACAGGGACGAATAGTTCCGAATAAGCTGGTAATAGTGGTTTATAGCGTAATAAAAAATAATAACAATACAGTGGAGGATCATTATACACTCTTATTAGCTTAATGGTAGAGCTAGATACTTCTAATATTTAGACCTAAGTTCGAATCTTAGATAAGAGTTAAAGGTTTTATACCATTGCTCGAAGTATGATTATAACTATAGTTATAAGCATATAAGGCTTAAATTGGTTAATATTAAAAAAAATGCAATTAGAGGTTTAATATATTTAGATTTAATTAAAAAATATTTCCAAGTTGGGCTGTTACTATTGACACCTTTAGCTTTTATAATATATGCTGTTACTAGTTATGTTATAATTATAATAAAGTTATATTATATATTACTTTAAACCCGTAACTTGTAGGTAATTCCTAATGGAAAATTTAAATTATAACTTTAAGTTAAAAGAGCATATTTTACAAGTAAGTAAAACTTACTGTTTAGTATATGAGAAAAATGGTAAATAATTCATTAATATTAATGCTAAAGGAATAAGTGTAGTTAAATAGATAGATGTAATAGCACTTGAAGCTATAGCTAAAAGGATCCTAATACATTAACAGAAAAGGCCTTTATATATTTATATAATAAAAAAGACTACTATCTGATAATTCGTCCAAAGTAAATCAAAAACTCCTAGTGTCGTGGAAAGGCAATAGACCCTTTTTGTTGCTAGTACCAATATTATTTTCCATTGTTTAATTAACTGTCGTTATATTGTTAAGCGTAGTACTAGATATAGCCTCTAGATAAGACTTTTTTTTAAGAAAATATTATTTTATACAATCTCATAACTATAAATTACAACCCGAAATCGTTTAGATAGCTATCTATTATCTCAGTTATTAGATCAGTTGAATGATCTATCTCTTTCTCTAAGCGATTTATTCTAGAGACCAGATATAAGTTATGATTTGTTAAACTTTTTTCTAATAAGGCTGATTCTTCTCTGGCCGATCTGTAAATTTCTAAATGTTTTAGAATAGATAATCCATCATTATTTACCTTAGCAATAGGATTAACCCCATTATTAATAACCAAAAGATGGTTATTAGTGTTATAACAATGTCTACTATTAAGTAAATCTTTTTGGTTTAGAGTATTAAATAAACCACCTTTATTTATAGTTTTATCTGAATCAACAATATAATTTAGAGTAGATTCACAATCTGTAATACCATCATTTGAAGTTAACTGGGTAACATTTATATTATCCATATTTATAAAATATAAAAACTCATGAAAATAATAAACACCTACCACTAAAAATCCTATATTTAAAATAATACCAACTTTATTAACCCAACTTAGAAGGTTAAATGAATTAAACCTTTTCGCTATATTAACAATAGCTAAAGAGACAAGAACTGTGAAACAAGGAAAGTACAAAACTATTATTAAAACCATTAAATACATTTTTTTTTATTTTATTTATAAAATAAGCACAGTACTAGATATTATAAGCTCTAGATAAACTTTTTTTATTAATTAATTATTACTTTTTTTTTCTTATTCTACTCTTTAGGATTTCAAACCCAAATAATTGTACGTTTTATTTTCCTTAGTTTCTTAAGATCAGTAGAATCTTTAAGATCCTTTTTAATATCATCTCTTAGCTTAGTTTTAACATCCCACGACTCTTTAAAACTTCTATAATTACTAAACTTATCAGTATACTGTTTTCATAAAAATCAATACACTTTTCTCTTAGTTTTATCTTTAATTGCTTCTTCATTTTCTGTAAAATTATTTAATTTATATGCATTTCTATTTTGACGAAGTACATGTGGAGTTAAATTATCTTGGGCTAGATAAAACTCAAACAAGTCTGTAATTAAAACTCTAATAAAATAAACTAGAATACCAACAAAAAAGAAGTCGGAAAATTGAGATAAATCCAAATTAAAAAATCAAATAACTAAGGATCTAACCGAGAATGATAAAACAAGAGTAGCAACTAAAATGGCAAAACCTCTAAATGTAAATAGCTTCCTGAAATTCTTAAAGTAACTGGAAGTGGGACTGTAACTGGAAACGTTTTTGTAATTTTTATTCATAAGTTTATTATTTATTATATTCGTGAAGCGAAATACTAGAATTAAAGGTCTAGATAACCAAAAAGCGTTCAGTTGATAGTATGAGGAGACTACCACAATCTGAGTAGTCAGGTTATACCTGATACTCCCCTCTATTACGCCACCTTTTTTTTTAGGTTAGCCTGCTTATATACTCTATGCTAGTTACTAAATATAATGGTCATACATTTTTTGTTCATAATTTTGGTAATTACGATATAGGATTTATTATAAAAGTTTTAACAACAACAAATACTATTTATAATATTTATAATATAAATGCAATTTTATAGTCGCGTTATAGTTTAATTATAAGCTTAAGTATAGGTATAAAATATAAAGGGCGTAGTTTGTCTATTAAGATTGTATATTATTATAATATATTATCGGTTAGTTTAAGAGATTTATGTAAAACAGTGTATATTCACTAATAAATCTATAAGAAAAATAACCTTTATATTATAAATTAAATGCAAGCTCAATTATCTATATTATTATCCAATAGAACCTCTATCTTTAATTAGATTTCGGTGCAGATATAATAAAACTTTATAGCACCAAATAATTATTTGTATTAAATAAACATGCCACAACTGGTACCTTTTTATTATACAGATCAAGTAACTTTTACTTTTATACTACTAACAGTAATGGTGTATGTGTTTTCAAAGTATATTTTACCTAGATTTGTTCGTTTATTTTTAACTCGTCTTTTTATAAGTAAATTATAAATTATCTTTTATTACCCAATATAACATATATTTTTAATTAGATTTAGGTGTATATATACTATATCTTTATAACACCAAAACCTAGTATATGAATATATTTTTTTTTTGTTAAGCATACTGTTATAGCTTCTTATGATAATCCCTATGAATAAGCACATCTCATTGGTGTAACAAAGGTATATATTGCATGATTCGAAAATTAAAATTACAGAAACTTCCTAAACGTTTAGTCTGTGGCTAACTTAAAAGGTCTCATATCTCTTAGTAAAAAAGTTACTTTGCGATGACGGGACAACAATAGTCGAATATTATAAGCAGTATTATTAATAAAGGGCTAAATAACATAAAAGTAATTTGCATGGTTGCAATAGTGCCTTTAGTTTTAACCTAGTAAACGCAAAAATATTTTTACCGAATTCGCATAATAAGAGCTGTTTATGTGGTTAATAATTATACAAAAAATGTAAACTAGTCTTATCATATAATTTATTAACCATTTCTAACTATCGGCTTAGATCACATGCTTATCATATTGCTTTTTAAATTAATATATAAAATTATTTGTAATTATCATTACAAATGACATCACATAACTTCAATTATATTTTAAATCCTTTAGATCAGTTTTCAATACGAAGCTATATAAGTTTAGATGCACCAGTTTTAGCATATACTTATATATCTGTAACTAATATAGCAATATATTTAACTATAGCAACAATAATAGCATTAACTGTTAACATATTAGCAACAAATTACAATAAAGTTGTATCTAATGGTTGATCTATTAGTCAAGAGTCGGTTTATGCTACCGTGCATAGCATAGTGATAAACCAAATAAACGCAAAGAAAGGACAATTATATTTTCCTTTTATTTATACATTATTTATATTTATACTAATAAATAATTTAATAGGGATGATCCCGTATAGTTTTGCTTCTACTTCTCATTTTATACTAACATTTTCAATTAGTTTTACAGTAGTTTTAGGTGCCACTATTTTAGGATTAACAAAACATGGTTTTAAATTTTTTTCTTTATTTGTACCAGCTGGTTGTCCCTTAAGCTTGCTGCCTCTTCTTGTATTAATAGAATTTATATCATATATTGCTAGAAATATTTCACTAGGGCTTAGATTAGCTGCTAATATATTAAGTGGTCATATGTTACTAAATATTTTAAGCGGGTTTGCTTATAATATATTATTATCAGGTTTTATATACATATTTGTAGGTTTAATACCTTTAGCATTTATTATCGCTTTTTCTGGTTTAGAATTAGGTATAGCATTTATACAATCACAAGTTTTTGTAGTACTAACTAGTAGTTATATTAAAGATGCTGTTGATCTTCATTAATAATATAACCATTAAAAATACTTTATTTTATTTTATAATTTTTAGCTTACACATAATAATGTATAAGTTTTAAGATATTTATAAAATACATCATTAGTAGTAGTAGTACTACTAAATATGTTGAGTTTGATGATGGCTCTGAATGAACGCTGTCCAAATGCTTGACACATGCTAATCGTACGGCGTACTTTAATATAAATTAATTTTTTATTATTTTAAGCAGTGGTGTACAGGTGAGTAAAAGATATTCTAATCGCCTTAGAGTTAGGATAGATCCCTTATATTAACAAAGAAGACTATAAATTCGCTCTAAGAAGTGGGTATCTCGTGTAGTAGTAGTTAAAGTAAATGTTTAACTAGCTTTATTTAGTTTGAATACACGTAGTCGTAACTGAAAGGTTGATCGACCACAATGTGGCCTGAAGAAAGCCCATGACAAATGTTACAGCAGTGAGGAATATTGGTCAATAGCCTAACGGCTGAACCAGCAACTTGGAGGAATGTAAGGCAATAGCCTAATGCATTATTTTAATGTTTAATCGACCATGTCGAATAAAATTCTAGGTAGAGTTTTGACAATGACATTCTCTATCTATGTGTCTTGACCAAATTACGTGCCAGCAGTCGCGGTAATACGTAAAAGACTAGTGTTATTCATCTTTAATAGGTTTAAAGAGTACCAAGACGGTTAATAAAGCCCCTAAAGGGTACAAATTAACTAGAGTTATATGAAAGGGAGCTCTTAGGTACTGTTGAGTGTAGAGATGAAATTCTGTGATACCAGATGATTGGCACGGGTCTATGCGAAGGCATCTCCTTATGTAATAACTGACGTTGTAGGACGAAGGCTTTTGAAGTGAACAGGATTCGATACCCCAGTAATCTAGGCAGAAAATGATGAGTGTCATAGGTTAAATATAATTTAGTCTATAAATGAAAGTGTAAGCATTCCACCTCAAGAGTAATTTGGCAACATTGGAACTGAAATCATTAGACCGTTTCTGAAACCAGTAGTGAAGTATGTTGTTTAATTTGATGATCCGCAAAGAACCTTACCACTTTTAATAATGTTAAAATTATTATTTTTTTTTTTTTTACATTGTTAAAATTATTATCTTGAATAAATATTTTTTTAATATTTACAAGTGTTGCACGGCTGTCTTCAGTTAATGTCGTGAGATTTTGGTTAGTTCCATTAAATTAACGAAAACCCTTACTTTATTTTTATATAAAGTTGTTCACCGTTATATTGGATATGATAATAGGGACCAGGACAAGTCATCATGACCTAAATATTGTGGGCTATAGACGTGCCACATAAGCCTTACAAAAGGATGCTAAATTGCGAAATTAAGCTAATCCCCTAAAATTGGGTATACACATTATGGATTGTAGTCTGTAATTCGACTGCATGAAATAGGAATTACTAGTAATCGTGAATAAGTACGTCACGGTGAATTTGATCTCAGATAGGTACTAACCACTCGTCAGGCGCTGAAATTAGTGTGCGCAATAAGTTTGGTTACCGTTTTCTCAATTTGGATGATTAGATCTTAAAATTAAGCTAAGTGATCTTCGTATGAGTGACTCTGATTAGTGTTAAGTCGAAATATGGTTCGTGTAGTGGAAATTGCACGGGAATAATAAATATTAAATATAAAATATTTTAAACTATGCTCTAGAGCATAGTTTAAAAAATATGTTTTAAATTTTGCTCTAGAGCATAATTTAAAACATATAAGGAAGGTACCGTTTGTTGGTTTGACGGGTGGAGCTGTAAATTCAATAGCTATTGACCACAAGAGTTCGATTCTCTTATTTTCCTCCTTAAATAAAAAAAACATAGTAAAAACTATAGGATAATAAGGATATAAGTACAAAATAGTGTATAAACATAATTATTGTTTAGTTTGGAGCATAAAGCGAAATAAGCACAAGTCTCGTGTGTATATTACATGTTGGGTAAAAAAAAAGTAAATCATAATACTAATAATTGTTATACTGTGGATTTAGCTACAAGGTTTATTTAATCTTTTTATTAAAAGGTTTTCATATAAGTAGTATGCTTATATGCCTATATTACTAGTCTTGTTAAAATATGGTCATAATAACTTTAACATAGGCATAAAGGAAATTATGCTTTAATAATACTATTAAAATATAACAGTTAGATATGGACAGTATTAATTACTATTATTATCTAAAGGTAGTATATTCACCCTTCGAGTATAAACACACATAATAAAGCTTGTTAAACATAGCTAGTCCTATTGTATGATAGTTCCACTGTAGCTCAGGATAAAAAAGATATATAAGTTGTTACTTTA